TGATTTCTCCTTAGAATAAAAAGGCAATATATAATAGATATTTAACTAATTTTTTCTAAAATTAGTTCTGTCGGTTGAATTATTTCGAACAACCTTAGTTAACATTATACCATGATTCTAATCTACCCAAGTAGTATATATAATTTATTTTTAGTATAACTTTTTAGAATAGTAATATTAAAATAGTTTAATAAATTATTTTATCGTTTAATTCAAGTAATTATTTCTTTATAATAATCATTAAAACTTAGTAATAAATTCATTTTTTACAAAATTCATCTATATAGTTTAGATTTGGTAATTATTCTATGGTTAAACAATCAAACAAAACATTAAATAAAAATATAACAAAATTAGTTAATAAAACATATCAATATGGTTTTTCCACAAATATTGAAAAAGATATTATTGAAAAAGGTTTAAATGAAGGAACTGTACGATTAATTTCTCAAAAAAAGAAAGAACCAGAGTTTCTATTAAAGTTTCGATTAAAAGCTTTTAAGAAATGGAAACAAATGTCAGAACCTCAATGGGCTTATTTAAAATTTCCCCAAATTGATTATCAAGATATTATTTACTACTCCGCTCCAAAATCACAAAAAAAATTAAAAGATTTAAGTGAAGTAGATCCAGAACTATTAAAAACATTCGACAAATTAGGGATTTCTTTAAATGAACAAAAACGCTTAGCCAATGTAGCTGTTGACGCAGTATTTGATAGCGTTTCGATTGGAACAACGTTCCAGGAAGAATTAAGTAAATCTGGTGTTATTTTTGCTTCAATATCAGAAGCTGTTCATGATTATCCAGATTTAATTGAAAAATATTTAGGTTCCGTAGTTCCAATTGGTGATAATTATTTTTCAGCTCTAAATTCTGCTGTTTTTACAGATGGATCTTTCTGTTATATTCCCCAAGATACAATTTGTCCTTTAGATCTATCGACTTATTTTAGAATAAATGACCAAAAATCTGGTCAATTTGAGCGAACTTTAATTGTTTCAGAAAAAAACAGTCAAGTTAATTATTTAGAAGGATGTACAGCCCCTCAATATGATACAAATCAATTACATGCTGCTGTTGTTGAATTAGTAGCATTAGAAAATGCAAACATAAAATATTCTACAGTACAAAATTGGTATTCTGGTGATGAATTTGGTAATGGAGGAGTTTATAATTTTGTAACTAAACGAGGATTATGTGCTGGGACTAAGTCTAAAATATCTTGGACCCAAGTAGAAACAGGATCATCAATTACTTGGAAATATCCAAGCTGTATTTTAGTTGGAAATGATTCTCAAGGTGAATTTTATTCTGTTGCATTAACGAATAATTATCAACAAGCTGATACGGGAACAAAAATGACTCACATAGGAAAAAATACACGAAGCCGAATTATTTCAAAAGGTATTTCAGCTGGAAAATCGAAAAATAGTTATCGTGGGTTAGTTAATGTAATGAATAAAGCATTAGGGGCAAGAAATTATTCTCAATGTGATTCTCTATTAATTGGAAACTTATCCAATGCAAATACATTCCCATTTATATCAGTTCAAAATTCAACAAGCAAAATTGAACATGAAGCTTCTACTTCAAAAATTGGTGAAGAACAAATTTTTTATTTCTTACAACGTGGAATTTGTATAGAAAAAGCTGTTGAATTAATGATTAGTGGTTTTTGTCGTGAAATTTTTACAGAATTACCTTTAGAGTTTGCTGCAGAAGCAGATAAATTATTAACATTAAAATTAGAAGGAAGTGTTGGCTAATGAATTTAAATTCTCCAATTTTAGAAATTAAAGATTTAAAGGTTTCTATCAATGAAAATGAAATTTTAAAAAGTTTAAACTTAAAAGTTGATAAAGGTGAAATTCATGCAATTATGGGACCGAATGGTTCAGGGAAAAGTACATTCTCCAAAGTTATTGCAGGTCATCCCGCTTATTCAGTATTAAGTGGTGATATTTTATTTAAAGGTTCAAGTATTTTAGATCTTGATCCAGAAGATCGATCACATTTAGGTATTTTTTTAGCTTTTCAATATCCAATTGAAATTCCAGGCGTAAGTAATGAAGATTTTTTACGATTAGCATATAATTCAAAACAAAAATTCTATAATAAACCGGAAGTTGACCCAATTGAATTTCTATCAATTATTAATGAAAAATTAAAACTTGTTAATATGTCACCATTATTTTTAAGTCGAAATGTCAATGAAGGGTTTTCAGGTGGGGAAAAAAAACGAAATGAGATTTTACAAATGATTCTATTAGATTCTGAAGTCTGCATTCTAGATGAAACTGATTCAGGTTTAGATATTGACGCTTTAAAAATTATTTCAACAGGAATTAATAATTTTATGAATGAAAATAAATCGATAGTTTTGATTACTCATTATCAGCGTTTATTAGATTACATTAATCCAACTTATGTCCATGTAATGCAAGATGGAAAAATTATTAAAACAGGTTCTGCTGATTTAGCAAAAGAACTTGAAAATAAAGGGTATGAATGGCTAACAGTGTAAAGATTTATTCTTCAAACATTTCATTGATTAAATTATATGATCATATAATTTAATCAATATAGAATAATTATTAGTTTTAATCAGACAAGTGGCGATTTAATCACTAGTGATGTACAACAATAAAAGGTTTTTAATCGGTTTATGTATGATAATATTCTAGGTAAGCTAAAATGGATTGGTAAATGGGGTAACAACTAATATTAAAACATATGGTAAATAAAAATTATAATAAGAAGCGGCATTACGAACTCTTAAAAAAAATCGATGGGCATCAACTTACAAGAATATTCTTTTGAACTTGGACAATATTCTTGCATGTTTAAGGTTCATTTGCATTGGCAAGGTCGTTAGGTCTATTTAAAATTACTAGAAAACTTTCAAAAAGGAAAAATTCAGGATTTTGAGTTTCGTTTCGCCTTTGAAGAGAGAGGTCTATTAATTACTAATATATCAGATATTTTGCAATCAAATTTAATTCTTTTATCACCTCACGAAAAATCGAATCATTTTTCAAGTTTCGTTTCTGTCACAATTGATATTTGCAAAAGTTATATTGAAGATGCAGATGATAACGATGAAGATTCTAAAATTGAATTTGAGAATTTGATTGAAGAAATTTATCTTCAAATTCAAGAAATTTTAAAAGAAGATCAAACTACTTTGAAAGATTCTACGGATTTCTCAGAATTAGTAGATCAATTGAGTTGGGAAACCAAAGATCAATATTTTGATCTGATCGAAGAATTTTTAGATGAATCGAGCAACTTCTTAAATTTCAAAAAGAAATACGAATCACTTGTGAAGGTAGCAAAAGAGTTAGAATCGAATTCAATTTTTTTAGAGCCTAGTTATCAAGCTCTCGGGTTTTCGAATTTTATTCACATCCTAATTCAACTCTTTGACCGTTATCAGATGGACCCTGAAATTAGTCCAAAAGTCTTCAAATATTGGGTTCGAAAAATTCTCTTAAAAATGAAGAATCATTATTCTTAAAATACGAGTTCTAACTCGTATTCTAAAACTTCTTTTAAGTCTGGTGCTCGAATTTAAAGGTCTAAAGGTCTACCTATAAAGTCCCTTTTAAAAGATATTTAATGATCCTACCAAAATACTTTACCGAATTATTTTATCTTTCACCTTCATCACTCAAACCTGCTTATTTTCGATTTAATTTTAGCCGAGGGTAGCCGCCTCTCAAACAGATAGGGATGAAAATCCTTTAAATCGATTAGAAACGCCCTTTCATAAGACATTTTACTAGTAGCATACCTCTATAAAAATATTGAATTACTTTCTACCCCTTTAAAAATACCTAAAAATTAGCAAAATAATAAGTAAAATGAAAAAAGAATAAAAAGTGTGCTTTTTTATAAAAATAGACCTAAAATAATTAAAAATTTCTTATAATAGTAATTGTTCCTGTATATTTTTTAATATTGGGTAATTTACTAAATTAGTTAGATTTTATGTACCCAGAAATTTTTTATTCAAATACGTTTACATTATTAGCGGAGGCGGAAGTTGGAAAACATTTTTACTGGAATATTGCAGGTTTTCTAGTACACGGACAAGTTTTAGTAGTTATTTGGTTTGTTTTATTAATTTTATTAGTATTCTCATTCCTAGGAACTGCAAATGCAGATCGTATTCCACATGGTTGGCAAAACTTCATGGAATCAGCTGTAGACTTTGTTACAGATATTGCTAGAGATCAATTAGGTGAAAGTTTTTATAAAGAATGGATTCCATTCATTGGGACATTATTCTTATTCATTTTTGGATGTAACTGGGCGGGTGCTATTATCCCATGGAAATTAATTGAATTACCAGAAGGGGAATTCGCTGCTCCAACAAATGATATTAATACAACTGTTGCCTTAGCTTTATTAACCTCTTTTGCCTACTTCTATGCAGGTTTAAGTAAAAAAGGGTTCGGATATTTCAAACGTTATATTGAACCAATTCCACTTCTTCTACCAATTAATATTTTAGAAGATTTTACGAAACCTTTATCACTAAGTTTCCGATTATTCGGGAATGTTTTAGCTGATGAATTAACAATTTCTGTATTGACTTCACTTGTTCCTTTGGTAATTCCATTACCTATTATGTTATTAGGGATTTTTGCTGGTTCAGTACAAGCTTTAATTTTCTCAACATTAGCAGCTGCGTATATTGCAGAAGCTTTAGAATAAGTTGTTGTTTTATCAAATTATTGCAATTAGATTTTTTAAAAATTATATATATATATTCACAATTGAAAATTTATTATGGATTCTATCATTTCTGCTGCTTCTGTTATTGCTGCTGGTTTAGCTATTGGTTTAGCTGCAATCGGTCCTGGTATTGGTCAAGGTAACGCTGCTGGTCAAGCTGTTGAAGGTATTGCTCGTCAACCAGAAGCAGAAAACAAAATTCGTGGTACATTATTATTATCATTAGCCTTCATGGAAGCGTTAACAATTTATGGTCTAGTAGTAGCATTAGCATTATTATTCGCTAACCCATTCAACGGCTAAGAATTAACCCCATAATTGAAACGAAATATTGATACTGCCAAAGTTAAATCGTTTTTGTTTTAGGTTATTTTATAATAAAGATTTATTAAAATCTTTTGAATGAGTTCTAAAAATTCAGAAACTTTATTCACAACAAAAAGTTTTACACCAGAATTTCCGGTATTGTAAAACTAAAAATTGTCGAATCTTATCTAAGCAGTATTAGAGATAATGTAGAAATACTAATGACAATTGAATTCTAATATTTAGAAAATCAATTTAAATTTGATAGTTTGGAGTAATAACAATTATTTATTGCTCCGCTACATTTTAATAAGTTCGACAAAACTATTTAAAAATTTTAATTCTATAGTAGAACATATAGATTTTATATGATTAATCTTTCAATACTAATTTCAAGTTCAGAAGTTAGTGGACCTGGTGGGTTATTTGATATTAATGCAACTTTACCGTTAGTTGCAATTCAATTTGTATTATTAACAATTATTTTAAATATAATTTTATATAATCCATTGTTAACTATCATTGAAGAGCGTAAAGAGTATATCTTAACGAATCTTAGCAAAGCTTCAGAGATATTAGCAGAAGCCAATAAGCTAACAGAACAATACGAACAAGAATTAACTAGCGTCCGTAAAGAAGCCCAATTAGAAATTACAAACTCACAAAAAATTCATAAAGAAATTTTAGAAACTGAATTAAACGTTTCTCAAAAGTATATTGATAATTTATTAGATACTATTACAAAAGATCTTCTTAACAAGAAAGATATTGCACTTAATAGTTTAGATGAAATTGTTCAATCTTTATGTGTTGATATTGAAACTAGATTATCAATCTAAATTTTTTGTCAGACGTAATTTTCCTTTTTAATAAGTGAACAGTTTATATAAAAACTCGAAAACATGGAAAATTTTGATCAAATTTTTACATTACTTGCCAATGAAGGTATTGGTTTAAACCTAGATATTCTCGAAACAGGTTTATTGAATATTATAGCCTTACTTGCAATTCTATTTTTTACAGGTCGTGATTTCTTAGGATCTTTATTAGAAGAGCGAAAAACAACGATTGTAAAAAGTGTTCAAGATGCAGAAGATCGATTAAACGAAGCTCAAAAACGTTTAGATGAAGCACAAAAGCAATTAAATCAAGCTAATCTTGTTATCAGCGAAATCAGAAATGAAACTGTATCAACAAAAAAAGTATTACTTGAATCAGATGCTTTTGAAGCGAAAAGAGATTTAAAAATCCGTTTTGAACGTGCATTAGCAACTTTTCGATCAAAAGAACGCCAAATATTCTTAGAAATTAAACAACAAATTATTTCACTTGTGTTAAAACGAACAGTAGTTCGTGCACAAGAAACATTTGGACCGAAAGAACGTGCAACTGCATTAATTAATGATACTATTAATAAATTAGAAGGAGATTTATTATGAGTGCAAATCCATTAACAGCAAAGATTGCAGCCCCTTATGCACGTGCTTTGTTTGATTTTTCGGTTGAACAAAATATTATGCATCAGATTACAGCAGATTTTCAAAATTTAGAAATCTTCTTAAATGAAACTTCTGAATTAACAGATTATTTAGATAATCCAGTTGTTAGTCAAAGTGCGAAACGTGAGGTTTTAACTAAAACATTACAATCACAAGTAAATACCGAAACATTTAAATTTTTAATGGTTTTAGTAGATCGTGAAAGAATCAGTTTATTAAAATCAATTATTACTAATTATTTAGAACTAGTTTATGAAACAGCTTCAATTAAAATGATTGAAGTTTCAACAGCATTTGCTTTTACTAATTTACAAAAAAATATGTTAATTCAAAAATTAAAAGAATTAACAAATGCACGTGAAATTAGATTAGTAATTACTGTAGATTCTAGTTTAATTGGTGGTTTTTTAATCAAAACTGAGTCAAAAGTAATTGACTTTACTGTAAAAAACCAATTACAAAATCTAGCAAAACATTTAGATACTGTTTTAGAAATTTAATTGTAAAAAAATCTTTTATTAACTTTTTATATTAAAAATAATACAATGATAAATATTCGTCCAGACGAAATTAGTAGTATTATCCGTGAACAAATTGAGAAATACGATCAAGATGTTAAAGTAGATAATATTGGTACTGTATTACAAGTTGGTGATGGCATCGCTCGAGTTTATGGTCTTGACCAAGTAATGAGTGGAGAACTTTTAGAGTTCGAAGACAAAACGATCGGTATTGCTTTAAACTTAGAAAATGACAACGTTGGTGTTGTATTAATGGGTTCAGGTCGTCAAATCTTAGAAGGTAGTACAGTTAAAGCTACAGGTAGAATTGCTCAAATTCCTGTAGGTGACGCTTTCTTAGGTCGAGTTGTTAACCCATTAGCGGTAGCAATCGATGGTAAAGGTGAAATTTCTAGTACTGATACTCGTTTAGTAGAATCAATGGCACCTGGTATTATTAGCCGTAAGTCAGTTTGTGAACCATTACAAACTGGTATTACATCAATTGATGCAATGATTCCAATCGGTCGTGGTCAACGAGAATTAATTATTGGAGATCGTCAAACTGGTAAAACTTCAATTGCCGTAGATACTATTATTAACCAAAAAACTGAAGATGTAGTTTGTGTTTATATTGGTATCGGTCAAAAAGCTTCAACAATTGCTCAAGTTGTAAACGTACTTGAAGAAAAACAAGCAATGTCATACACAATTGTTGTTTCAGCAAGTGCAAACGATCCAGCTACATTACAATACATCGCGCCATATTCAGGTGCAGCCTTAGCTGAGTACTTCATGTACCAAGGTAAAGCTACATTAGTTATCTATGATGATTTAACTAAACAAGCGATGGCATACCGTCAAATGTCATTATTATTACGTCGTCCTCCAGGACGTGAAGCTTACCCAGGTGATGTATTCTACTTACACTCACGTTTATTAGAGCGTGCTGCAAAATTAAGTGATGCATTAGGTGGTGGAAGTATGACAGCACTTCCAATTATTGAAACACAAGCTAGTGACGTATCAGCTTACATTCCAACAAATGTAATTTCAATTACAGATGGACAAATTTTCTTATCTAACGATTTATTCAACTCAGGTATTCGTCCAGCTATTAACGTAGGTATCTCGGTATCACGTGTTGGTTCTGCTGCACAAACAAAAGCAATGAAAAAAGTTGCAGGTAAATTAAAGTTAGAATTAGCTCAATTTGCTGAGTTAGAAGCTTTCTCACAATTCGCATCGGATTTAGATGAAGCAACTCAAAAACAATTAGCTCGTGGTACTCGTTTACGTGAAGTTTTAAAACAACCACAAAACTCTCCTTTATCTGTAGCAGAACAAGTTGCTTTAATCTATACAGGTATTAACGGTTACTTAGACGATTTAGCAGTTGGTGATGTTAAAAACTACTGTTCAAGCTTAGTTTCATACATTTCAACATCTAAAAAACCATTTGCAGAAATCGTAGGTTCTACTAACCAATTCACTGAAGAAGCAGAAGCTTCATTAAAAGAAATTATTAGTGAAACAAAAGATACTTTTGCAAAAACTAACTAATAAATAGTTTTAATTTTCTTATTCTTAATTTTTAAGAATAAGAAAATTTCTGAATAATTATAATTTTTTCTTTTCCGTTCCAATTAGTTCTATTTTCCTTAAATTTTAATACTCAATAATTTAATATTGAGTAGGGTATATCACCCTACTCCGCTTGCATTTCTTTCTTGTGACGGTCTATAAAAGAAAGGCAATTCTAAACATACACCAGAATTAGTGGATAAATTACATAAATCTAACGAGATTCCTTTTAATTCTTCACAATATGATAAACTTTCCGAATCTAGTAAATCTAGTATCAGTATAGAGTTACGTGAAAAACTGTTACAAGCCGAGGATACACAAATTTATACTAATGTGACGCATTTATCAAATGCAGACTCTGAGCCTGTTATTTTTGCAATTAATTTTGGTTATGGAGACTATCCTTTACCGAACCATGGTATCATGTTTGAAAATTTACCGATTTATAAGTTCAATTCTTATATTAGTGATTATGTATTTACTAGAGATCAAGTTATAGATTTTAATACGTCTCTTTCAACGAATCCTACAATTGGAACTAAACGAACTCAGGCTCCAACTCAAAATACGACTCCAAACGCTGGAACACCGTAAAGTTGAGAATTTTAATTGTATTAAAAATTATTTAATACAATTAATATATTAGAATAAAACATTAAAAAAATTTAGATTATGAATAATATAAATTGGAATGATGATAACTTTGTTCGAGAGTTTTTGGAAGAAGCGAACCAGTTTAGTTTAGAATATCAGAAAAAACCGAAGAAAGACTTATATAAAATTGTAATTAATTATCAGATTTTAATGGAACGTCTTATTACTTGGTCTTCACATCAAGACTATAATTTTCTTGTTCAAAAATTTTTGAACAAGAAAATTAATGGTTTTGAATTCCAAGACGCATTTCTGGAATTATGGTACTCCGATAGAAGGCAAATGGACGAATTAATTGAAACAATTGAAGATGAAGATAAGATGAACCAAATTCCGGATTTCTCTTATACTTCCAAATCAATTATTTTTTCCAAGGTAATTAGTAATCTTTTTTTTGCGACAGAAGGATATGAATCTGAAGAAAATGAAAGTAAGTTGAGATCTTTTATTGAAGAATATTACTTTCCAACTCTTCGCGAGCATTTCGATGATTCATTCTTCCCACCAAAGATTGGTTTAGATCAATTAATTGCCCGAAGTTATAAAATATTTTACTCGATTGCAATTATAATAATTGGGTTTTTACTAGTCAGTTTCTAATACTCTTCTGATTTTGGAAACTTTTTAAAAAGCATTAACTTAAATTGATTATGAAAGATCTTTCATAATCAATTTAAGTTAATTTAAAGGAATTTTTCAAATAATTATTCCTTAATTTTTATTAATTTATTTTTGTTTCTATAACTTTTAACTCCTTTATTAATATGGATATTTTGATTCCAAAGAATCATTCATGTAGTTTTCTGACGAAAACTGAAAGTCTAAAAAACTAATAAAACTATCATATTTTATGATATTCAATTAAATTCAAATAATTATTTCAGAATAGAATCTATCTCGACCCAATCGATTTCGGACTTCACTTCCCAGAATTTTACTCACTTCTTCGGAAGCACTTGTCAAATACTCCAAAATCGATTATACTTGGCGTTAGTTAGCCTCTCAGTCAATACTAATCCGGGATATAGCTCAGCTTGGTAGAGCACCTGCTTTGGGAGCAGGGTGTCGCAGGTTCAAATCCTGCTATCCCGAATCTTTTTTCTTTTCTCTTTCTTTTCTTTCTTCATTCATCTTTCTTCCATATTCTAACTTCCATATTCTAATATTAATATATTACTAATCTTTCTGATATTTCTCATTACATAGAATATTATTGCAGGGATGATTCTGAATTTTTATTATTTCCTAATCTCGAAGAGAGATCCTAGAAGTTTCCAAATTACGGTTATGAATCCAAAGTCCAAGTTTTAGAATATCCTAAATAATAATAGGAACTTTTGTTTCTTTCCTTTCTTTCTTTCTTTTGAAATCAGATTCAGATTATCCTTTTTTCGAGTGAAAGAGTAGTCAATCCTTTGAATCCTTTTGAAACGAATGAAAAAAGAAAGAGGATAAAAACTTAAATAATTGATTTATTTTGGAAAAGGATATTGATAGAATTTGATTTATTCTCTACAATCTAAGTATTGCTAAGTATTGAATGATTCGAATTCAATTCTACAATATAATATCTTATTAACTTGATACTAATTCAAAATTACTAATGAGTTTAGACGAAAAATTTATTCCAATTCGAACTGGTTTTTATGAGGTGGTTGAAAGTCTTTTTAAGAAAATAGCCGGATTATTTGGTTATCCACAAAATCCTGGGATGCCAACTCTTTATAATCTTCCAGATGAAGCATCCCTTAGATCAAAATTTCTTGAAAGTCTCCCATCACATCAAACTTTTTGGCCTCCAATCCAACGACCAGAAACATGGTTTGAAACGATATTTGGACCATCTCCTAGAATTGATGATGTTCCAAGATATGTATATGAAAATAGAGAAGAAGGCTTTTATAATTTTTACATTGAGAATTATAAAAATCTTTATTTTTTACCCGATTGGTTATCAGAATTTCTTCAAGTACGTTTAAATCTTTGTTTAGATATCTCACTTTTAGAAAGTATTCGCGAAGTCTTATTTGTAGGTCTAGTGATTTATTCGAATATTGTTATCTTCCGAATTACTTTAGCATGGTTTATTTCGATCAATCCATATAAAGTTCCATGGTCTTATGTAGTTGCTGCTGTTGATTGGACAGAAGAAGTTTTACAAGGGCTTGTACCATCAATTCTGGGAGTCAATATTACAGGAACAGTTTTCCTAGGTATCCTTGGAGTACTAGCAGATAGTTTAAATCATTTGGTATTTACTATGCCATTCTTACCAAGTGAAGCTGAACAAAGTAAACTATTAGTTCAACAAGAGATGAAAGATGTTTTAGTTTTCCACTATTTACCAATCTTGTGGTATCGTCATCCGATTCCGAATGAAATCAGAGAATATTGGTATAATCAGCGACCTGAGATATTAGATTATATGCAAAAAGCCTATAAAGATGCAGATATTCAGTTCTTACCTGATAGTGTTCTCCAACAGTTGAACCAAGAAAAATTAACCGCAGATCTACCTCAAATCCATAATTCTTTCAGTGAAATGATATCAACACAGATATTATCAAACAATGGACATGACTTTATTCCTTCTATCCATTCGATAAATGAATATTTTCATAATTTTTGGTAGCTTTTCGATACCTTTCCAAAATGTTCTGATCAAGTAAGTTGATTTGATCAGAACTACTTTTCTGAATATTTTATAATTTAGTTCTTAGAATTTGAACGTAGTCTAGGCTTTTCCTAGGTTTTTGAAAGTCGATTTGAATTTTGAAGAATTAGACGATTTGAGATTCTAATTTCTTGAAAAACTTTGATTATAGAATTAAATATTTTTTGAAGTTAATTAAATTCCTGAGAAGAGAGCTATTTCGAATTCTGATGACTTAGTAATATATAATTCAACTTCATAGATTCAAAAATGAATTAATTCATGGAAATTTTAAGAGAGTTTGATCCTGGCTCAGGATGAACGCTGGCGGTATGCTTTACACATGCAAGTCGTACGAGAGTTTTTAACTCAAGTGGCGGACGGGTGAGTAACACGTAAGAATTTGCCTTTAGGAGGGGGACAACAACTAGAAATGGTTGCTAATACCCCATATGCTTTCGAGTGAAATGGATTTATCCGCCTAGAGAGAAGCTTGCGGCTGATTAGCTTGTTGGTGGGGTAATGGCCTACCAAGGCGACGATCAGTATCTGGTTTGAGAGGACGATCAGACACACTGGAACTGAGACACGGTCCAGACTCCTACGGGAGGCAGCAGTGGGGAATTTTCCGCAATGGGCGAAAGCCTGACGGAGCAATACCGCGTGAGGGATGACGGCCTATGGGTTGTAAACCTCTTTTTTCAGGGAGGAATCAAATGACGTGTACCTGAAGAATAAGCATCGGCTAACTCCGTGCCAGCAGCCGCGGTAAGACGGAGGATGCAAGTGTTATCCGGAATCACTGGGCGTAAAGCGTCTGTAGGTGGTCAAATAAGTCAACTGTTAAATCTTGAGGCTCAACTTCAAAACCGCAGTCGAAACTATTAGACTAGAGTATAGTAGGGGTAAAGGGAATTTCCAGTGGAGCGGTGAAATGCGTAGAGATTGGAAAGAACACCGATGGCGAAGGCACTTTACTGGGCTATTACTAACACTCAGAGACGAAAGCTAGGGTAGCAAATGGGATTAGATACCCCAGTAGTCCTAGCCGTAAACAATGGATACTAGATGTTGAACAGATCGACCTGTGCAGTATCAAAGCTAACGCGTTAAGTATCCCGCCTGGGAAGTATGCTCGCAAGAGTGAAACTCAAAGGAATTGACGGGGGCCCGCACAAGCGGTGGAGCATGTGGTTTAATTCGATGCAACGCGAAGAACCTTACCAGGGTTTGACATGATACGAATTTCTTTGAAAGAAGAAAGTGCCGTTTGGAACGTATACACAGGTAGTGCATGGCTGTCGTCAGCTCGTGTCGTGAGATGTTGGGTTAAGTCCCGCAACGAGCGCAACCCTCATTTTTAGTTGCCTTATGGAACTCTAGAAAGACTGCCGGTTATAAACCGGAGGAAGGCGGGGATGACGTCAAGTCAGCATGCTCCTTATACCCTGGGCTACACACGTGCTACAATGGGCGAGACAATGAGATGCAAATCTGCGAAGACTAGCTAATCTAGAAACTCGTTCTAAGTTCGGATTGTAGGCTGCAACTCGCCTGCATGAAGTTGGAATCGCTAGTAATCGCTGGTCAGCTACACAGCGGTGAATTCGTTCCCGGGCCTTGTACACACCGCCCGTCACACCATGGAAGCTGGTTATGCCCGAAGTCGTTACTCTAACCTTTTTGGAGGAGGATGCCTAAGGTAGAATTAGTGACTAGGGTGAAGTCGTAACAAGGTAACCCTACTGGAAGGTGGGGTTGGATCACCTCCTTTTAAAATTCAAAAATTTTAAAATTGTTCGGTCGATTAAAATCAAAGAAAAAATGGGCTATTAGCTCAGTTGGTTAGAGCGCACCCCTGATAAGGGTGAGGTCTCTGGTTCAAATCCAGAATGGCCCAACGGGGGTATAGCTCAGTTGGTAGAGCACCGCCTTTGCACGGCGGTTGTCAGCGGTTCGACTCCGCTTACCTCCACACTATAGATAGTGTCAACAAAATCTTGACAGAAATACTAAGCTATGTTAGCTTATTGAAATAATCTTACCTTTGGAAAAAGGTAACAGTAAGAATTCTTAAATTCAAGGAATTAAGAGTTTATGGGGGATACCTTGGCATTCAGAAGCGATGAAGGACGCGATTACCGGCGAAACGCTTCGGGGAGTTGGAAATAAGCTTTGATCCGGAGGTCTCCGAATGAGGAAACTTTAATAACTACTTATTGAATCAATAAATAAGAAAGAGCGAACCTAGGGAACTGAAACATCTTAGTACCTAGAGGAAAAGAAAGTAAAAACGATTCCCGTAGTAGTGGCGAACGAACTGGGAACAGCCTAAACTTCATTGGAAGGGTAGCGGGACAATTGGAAATGATTAAATGTGACAATTAGACGAATTAGTTGGAATCCTAAACCAAAGAGAGTGATAGTCTCGTAGTCGAAAATTGAAACAATCAAATTGAATCCCAAGTAGCATGGAGCACGTGGAATTCCGTGTGAATCAGCGAGGACCACCTCGTAAGGCTAAATATTCCTGAATGACCGATAGTGAAATAGTACCGTGAGGGAAAGGTGAAAAGAACCCCGGGAGGGGAGTGAAAAGAACATGAAACCATAAACTTACAATCAGTAGGAGGACGACTAAAACGTCTGACTGCGTGCCTGTTGAAGAATGAGCCGGCGACTTATAGGTAGTGGCAGGTTAAGGCAGAGAATGCTGAAGCCATAGTGAAAGCGAGCCTGAATAGGGCGTTTGTCACTGGTTATAGACCCGAACCCGGATGATCTAACCATGGCCAGGTTGAAGCTTGGGTAATACCAAGTGGAGGACCGAACCGACTGATGTTGAAAAATCAGCGGATGAGTTGTGGTTAGGGGTGAAATGCCAATCGAATTCGGAGCTAGCTGGTTCTCCCCGAAATGCGTTTTGGCGCAGCGGTAAATATTATAGTCTAGGGGTAAAGCACTGTTACGTATGCGGGCTGGTAATTCGGTACCAAATCGTTGCAAACTAAGAATACTAGATGTACAATTTGCCAGTGAGACTGTGGGGGATAAGCTCCATTGTCAAGAGGGAAACAGCCCAGAGCACCAGTTAAGGCCCCTAAATAATTACTAAGTGGTAAAGGAGGTGGGAGTGCATAGACAATCAGGAGGTTTGCTTAGAAGCAGCAATCCTTTAAAGAGTGCGTAATAGCTCACTGATCGAGTAAACCTGCGCCGAAAATGTATGGGACTAAGTAATTTGCCGAAACTGTGCGATATAGAAAATATATCGGTAGGGGAGCGTTCTGTTGTAGGTTGAAGTATTAGCGGAAGCGGATATGGACGAAGCAGAAGTGAGAATGTCGGCTTGAGTAACGAAAATATAGGTGAGAATCCTATACCCCGAAAACCCAAGGTTTCCTCCGGAAGGCTCGTCCGCGGAGGGTAAGTCAGGACCTAAGGCGAGGCTGAAAAGCGTAGTCGATGGACAACGGGTTAATATTCCCGTACCATTTATTGTTGATATCGAGGGACGGAGAAGGCTAAGCTGGCCGGATATTGGTTTTACCGGTTTAAACGTTCGAGATGATGAGAAACGGAGAAAACGTTTTGAGTTGAGGCGTGAATACGAGATGCTACGGCATTGAAGCAGTGTATGTCAGACTTCCAAGAAAAGCTCGCAATGTCGAAAACAAGAAAATGCCTGTACCATAACCGACACAGGTGGGTAGGTAGAGTATACTAAGGGGCGCGAGATAACTCTCTCTAAGGAACTCGGCAAAATGACTCCGTAACTTCGGGAGAAGGAGTGCCTTATTTCTAAGGTTGCAATAACAAGATCCAAGCAACTGTTTATCAAAAACACAGGTCTCCGCTAAGTCGTAAGACGATGTATGGGGGCTGACGCCTGCCCAGTGCCAGAAGGTTAAAGAAGTTGGTTAGCCTAGCGAAGCTGATGACTGAAGCCCTGGTGAACGGCGGCCGTAACTATAACGGTCCTAAGGTAGCGAAATTCCTTGTCGGGTAAGTTCCGACCCGCACGAAAGGCGTAATGATTTGGATACTGTCTCGGAGAGGGGCTCGGTGAAATAGACTTGTCTGTGAAGATGCGGACTACCTGCACCTGGACAGAAAGACCCTATGAAGCTTTACTGTAACTTGAGATTGAAATTGGACTTTATTTGCGCAGTATAGGTGGGAGACGTTGAGAATATTCTTGCGGGAATATTGGAGTCATCAGTGAGATACCACTCTTGTAATGTTAGATTTCTAACTTTGGATCATTATCTGGTCAAAGGACAGTTTCAGGCGGGCAGTTTGACTGGGGCGGTCGCCTCCCAAACGGTAACGGAGGCGCACAAAGGTTTCCTCTGAACGTGTAGAAATCGTATCTAGAGTGTAAAGGCATAAGGAAGCTTGACTGTGAGACCTACAAGTCGAGCAGGGACGAAAGTCGGTCTTAGTGATCTGACGGTGCTGAGTGGAAAGGCCGTCACTCAACGGATAAAAGTTACTCTAGGGATAACAGGCTGATCTCCCCCAAGAGTTCACATCGACGGGGAGGTTTGGCACCTCGATGTCGGCTCATCGCATCCTGGGGCGGTAGTACGTCCCAAGGGTTGGGCTGTTCGCCCATGAAAGCGGTACGCGAGCTGGGTTCAGAACGTCGTGAGACAGTTCGGTCCATATCCGGTGTAGGCGTTAGAATATTGAGAGGAGCCTTCTTTAGTACGAGAGGACCGAGAAGGACATACCTCTGGTGTACCAGTTATCGTGCCAACGGTAAACGCTGGGTAGCTATGTATGGAGTGGATAACCGCTGAAAGCATCTAAGTGGGAAGCCCACCTCAAGATAAGTATTCTCATCACGAAAGTGAGTAAGGTCACGGTAAGACTAACCGTTTGATAGGCATTAAGTGTAAATGTAGTAATATATGAGCTGAGATGTCCTAACAGACCGAGGACTTGAATTTTTTTAATAACTAGTTCCCATCCTTTGATTCAAAAGGATGGGAACTAATTTTGCTTTGGTGTTTTTAGTGTACTCAGCGGAACCACACTGATCCATCTCGAACTCAGTTGTGAAACGTTATAAATCGACGACAATACTTGGGGGGGGACCTCCTGGGAAGATAGTTCAATGCCAAAGTTTTGAAAAATAAAAGAAAAAATAATAAATTCTTATAATTATTTTGTTGATATTTTATCTGGATGAATTCGTTTCAATTGAATTGAAACGAATTCATTTCCTACAGAGTCAACAAAATAATTTAATTAGTAATTTTATTATTTTAGATAATTTCCCATCTAAAATAAAAAAATAGAAAATTAAAAATTTTGTTCTACTAGATAAAAATGGAAACTTTAAGAGAATAATTATTAACAAATCTTGTACCATATTTTTTATTTATGTGATTTAAAATCAGACTAGCAAATTTTTGTAACTTGTTGCAATACATTAGATACTACTTCTGCTTACGTTAATCAATTATCTGATCAAGAACGACAGAAACGTATCAACGATTTATCTATTTAACGGACAGAACTTTACTACTGAATGGACAACTCAAAAATCAATTACTAATATAAAAAAGTAATTTTAATTTATTCAAAATCCAGAATATTAGAAATGAAATTATTGAATATTCTAATATTCTGGATTTTGAATCAAAAATATTTTTATCAGAACATATCAAATATGCCCTCAGCGGCTCTTGAAGGCGTCTAGAATTGAAATTCTCGGAATTCCAGGTATGTTTATCCAATCGGAGCAATTAAGCTTGTAAATAGAACAAGACTGCTCATTATAAATATAAGATAACTTCTTCGAATTAATTGATCTACGTCCACTTCTGGTCGGAAGAATGAATCATTCAGATCACAACAATTTTGCAATCTTGGAACAAATTTTTCCTGGATTACCGATCTTAATTTGCTCTCACTATAAACGATATCGTACCAGTCCCAATCATCCATATTCGGATCGTATCGATCGATTTCCAAGTATAGCTCATTAATTAAAGAACTAAACTCCTTAGCCTTGAAAGTATAATACAAATCCGGAATTGGTAGGATTTGGTCTTCGATTATTGCACATAATTCATCTGTACTCATCATATCTTGAGTTCTCAATTGAAAGAATTTGGAAGTTAAAGTCTCTCCATCCATTTTTTTCGATAAAAAACTTTGTACCACCTCCAAATAAGCTTGACGAGAGGCCCAAAAGATTGAATCTCCAACTATCAAATTGTAGTTCTTTAGTTTTTCAATAGGTGTTTTGAATGACTTTCTTGGATTTTTGGATGGTCCCAAAATATCAAGATCAAAATCAAGATCAGCTGCTATCAATTCTGCCAATTTCTCTCGTTCTTTAGCGGTGAATTTTTTTGACATATTCACTTTGTTATGAAATTAAAATTTATTGATTTTTACTGTATTCTTAAATACCTGCTCACTAATACTGTAAGTAGTTACATGCTTACCATTTCTCTTAATAATACTTATTACTATTCGGAATTTCTTGAACCACAAGATTTACGGGCGTCTCGTATCTGCCCGCGACACCTGGTACCGTATAATTTGATACCCCAGAAAATATTATCTTGTGAACCAGTTATTCTTATAACTTTATAAATGTTATCAGTTTTTCAAAAATTTATTACTGTATTTCTTAATTTAATATTAATATTCATGAGATTCATTCAATCGAATAAAGTTAATTTTATTCGATTGAATACTTTTCTAGTTTGATAGCGGCAGCTTCAATCATTTCACGAAATTCCGTTTCAGTAAAAAAACTTTCTTCCGGATCTTCATCAAAACCCTCTAAAAGAGGGGTTAAATTTGAAATAATTTTAGAAAAGCCTAAACTTTTTGGATTTAACTCAATGCTAGATTGTCGTTGAAAGTCTTCTATTAAATCTGAGCCTTCTCTTTTATCAGATAGACTTGGATATAAGATTTCAGGAATAAAATCTACGATACTAAGTTCATCATTGACAAACTTTTGTATTTTTTGATAGTAATATTGGCGTGATTCCCAGTATGGGTAATCCATTAGTAATTGTTGATACTCTCGAACTTGTTCAAATTCCCAATCTCGCCACCAACTTACTACTTTTAAAAAAAACTTGATTGAAGGATTCTTTGTTTTCCGATAATTTACTCCAAAAGAAATAATGATATCACACAAAAAAGATGAAAATTCGAGTGATTCGATTAATTGCTGTCGATTTTTTTGAAAAATTTTAAAAGCGTTCATAAACCTTTTTTTAAAAATTGAATTCAGATGCGTTCGTGATTATTGTTACATCTGGGTTATTTCTGGATTGAAAAAAATTTTACACTAGCGGACAGTTTTGAGCAAACGGAATATTCTAATTAACTCTTAAAAATTGTCAAATTTTATCTAAAAATATGACAATTTTATTTTGATTAATAATTTTGATTATTCTTGATTAATTTCTGTAACTTGTTGCAATACATTAGAAGACTCTTCAATTTCAGTACGAAATTAAACACATCAAAATGAGCCCTACTAATGTTAAGAGTAACAAGTAATAACTCCGAGAAATTAATATTTTTGGAGTGATAAAAACTGAATTTGTAAAATTTCCTAATTATGACAAAGTAATTTCTTTTAAAAAACTACTGTAATTATTAATTGGAATGCGATTTATGATTAGTATACCATTTTCATAAGTTTCTTTCTCAACTTCTGCACCATCAAATCTTATCTTTTCTAAAGTTGAATTTTTTATTTTGACGTTGTCTAACAAACTTCCTGAATACGAAACATTTTGTAATTGACTATTATCAAATTGAAGATCTGTCAGTTGTCCCGCATTAAAATATACATCGTTCAATTTACAATTAATAAAATCAAAATTCATTAAATCAGATTTAGCAAAATGAATATTGGTCAGTTGACAATTTTTAAAAATCAAATTTTCTAGTATCGATCGATTTCCAAGTTATTTCCTTCAGCTAAATCTGACGCGAAAATAAGCAGGTTTTAATGGTGAAGAGGAAAGATAAAAGAATTTTGGGTCGCAAAAGGATATTGTAAGAAATCTAAGATTTCTTACAATATTTTTCCAGTTGTGGGAGAAAATATTTTTCAATTCTTAATCTCAAATATTCTTCGCTTATTCCGTACCAAAGTAATTCTGGCTGTTTTAAATTCATCTCTAAAGTTATATCAGGATCACATGCATCTACTAGCGAATGGAGATAAGAAATTATCTTTGTAAACCCACAAGATTTAGGATTGACCTGAATCTTTATTTCAGTTGATTTAGGAGAAATAACAAAAGCTTCCTTTTCTAACTTGTCTTTCCACATTCTGGCTGACCTCAGATTTGAACCTCGAAGGCGACAAAATTGCTTGAAAAGTTGGTCAAGGGTAATCTTTTTACTAACAAACAAATCTAATATTTGGATATATTCTTTTCCACTTTCCCAAAAAATTGTATCTTCTACCAAACTAAGATAGCTAATTAATTCATCATTTTTAGATTTATCATAATCCCGTAATAATTTGCCTTCCTTTTGAAGGATTTTTCTTTCCTTCAATAATTTTAAACATTTATCCTTATCAAACTTCATTTTCATAATTGATTAATAGTTGTTTTTAATTTTTTATTTTAATAGCAGAATGTTAAAATTTAAAATTCATCTGTATCAATATCAGGATTATTTTGATAATATTGAGTTTTGTATTGTTGATATTTCTCTGCTCGTTTAATCATATTTTTTTCCTTTTCAGTTAGTGGAGATTTAGGATCTTCCCTTAACCGCTCTTGAATAGCTTCAACTTCACGTAATTGCTGATTCCCAATGCGGGCTTCCTCCGGTAGACTACTATAGAACGAGTGTGCAGCTCTTTTTTCTCTTTCTGCTTGCACTTGAGTTCTTTGTAATTCATTGATTTCTTGCGCTCTTTCTTCTGAACTAATACCAATATTACCTGTTTCTTTAAACGTTTCAAATGCTTCTTCCGAAATAGGATAACCACTAATAAAATGATGGTCTTTATATAACGGGTTATTTTCAAACGATACAATTCCCAGCGATTCGGGGTCACCGATGTTGATTGTTGGTTCTTGTTTATTTAATGTACCATCTTCACGAATGACTAAATTTGGTTTTGATACTATATTTTCTAGCAAATCTTTATACTCGGCAGCCAGATCTTCTATAGTTTTTCCATCAATACAAATACCAAAATCTTCAAGATGACGTGGAGCTTTTCTTTCCAATTGTTTACCTCCATACTTATACGAATCACCCAGAACTTGACTCGGGTATAAAGGTTGTGCTCTTCGAAGTCTAGTTAGTTTTTCAATAAATTGAATATTTTCGGGTAATTGCTCATGATTTCGACTTAATCCGGATGACTCTAAATTATTTTGAGCCATAGCCATCTTTAACTGAACTCTCTTTTGCATAGGCGAAAGTTCGCTAGGATTCAAAAATGCTGCCCCAGCGAAACTAGATGACGAACTTTTTGATTTAGTATGTTTATGTTTATTTTGTAGATTTTGAGCTGTATCAAGAATATCTGTTGATGAAATAGGATTCTCATCATATAATTGTGGTTTCAATGGTTTTTCCAATTCACGTAAGATTCGCCATAATTTTTGATTTGAAATTACTGGATCAATTAACTTTAATATTTTTTTTAGAAATTTATTAATACTAATTTCTTTATAATCACTTTCTTGGGCTTTAGCTAAAATGCTTTTTACTAATTTTTCCTGTTGATTATTACTCAACTCATCCGAACCGCCTTTTAATTTTAATACTATCCGCGGAGGAGAATTTAAAAATATCAAGTCGTCTGACTTAGTCACACAAGATTGATATACTTTAGGTAATATAAATGACGTAGAATCAACATTTGGCTCTACGGAAATAGATTTTAAAAAAATAATAGCAGCAACTAAAGTTTCTTCTGAAAATAGAAGGATAACAATCTGTTTACCTTTTCTGATGATCCAAATTACTTGGTTTTTTAAAGTGATTTTTAATTGTTTAATAGCATTAATATCTTTGATGCAGCTAAATCCTAATTTTTGTCTGTCACTAACATAGTTTATGTACATTTGAGCCTCCTTTATTTTGAACATTAATATTAATATTAAAGAGCCTATTATGTAGATTTAGACTCTTTTTTTTATACTTCCAAAATCTTAGTTAGATTTAAAAAAATGGCAAGTTAAGCATCAGTATTCCAGCGTTCTAAAACTAATGTTTGTGAACCATCATTATTTTGTTGATATTTTACTGGTTGGAAACCAATTTTTTGACTCTCACCAATAATTACTTGACCAGCATATTGTTGAGAAATTTTATCAATGAATGTCTCAACTGGTGACGATTGCTTCCAGAAAGCTAAATCCGCAATTAATTCATATTCTTGCTCATTCCAAGAAAATTCTACATCATAACCATTTGATTGAGGAATTACTAAGTTTGTTTGATATGAGTTTGAACCATCAATAATTTTTCTTTGTTTTTCATAATTAATATTTAATTTACTTAAAGCCTTTTCTAAGTAAAATAAGTTTTGGAAACGAGTTTTAATATAAGTGAAATGTGACATAAAGATTATTATTAATAATTATATTTAATTTATATTATAGTAATTTTAAGTACTATAATGCGTCTATTTATAAACAATTATTAAATGGCAGGGTAAAAATTGAAAACTAAAAGTTTTCACAAAATTATAAACTACTAAAAATTTAGAGAAGTATCCTTAAGATATAGTATGACTGGGAACGGAGGGACTTGAACCCTCACGCCTATCACTAGGCAACGGATTTTAAGTCCGTCGTGTCTACCAATTCCACCACGTTCCCTTGAATAGTATTAATCTAATTAATAATATAAATCGATTTGAATCTAAAAACAATCTTATAGTTGAAATTTGTTCCAGGCGGCACCCAGATTCGAACTGGGGATAGAGGATTTGCAATCCACTGCCTTACCACTTGGCCATACCGCCAGATTCAAATATCTTTTAGATTTATTTTCTCTATTATAAAATTTTTAAAATAAAAATTCAATTAGAAATTTTCTTGAAAAAGTTGGACAAATTTAATAGATTGTAATATAATTAGATATTAAAGTGAATAGAATTGAAACCTTTCAAATATAAGAAAAATATCTATGTTTGAAAAATTTACTGAAGGCGCAATAAAAGTTATCATGTTATCTCAGGAAGAGGCTCGAAGAATGGGTCATAACTTTGTGGGGACAGAACAACTTTTACTAGGTGTTATTGGTCAAAGACATGGTATTGGAGCACGAGCATTAAAAAAACTAAAAGTTACATTAAAAAAAGCTCGAAAAGAAATTGAATTATATATCGGTCGAGGAACGGGTTTTGTTGCTTCAGAAATTCCATTTACTCCAAGAGCAAAACGAGTTCTAGAAATGGCAGTTCATGAAGGAAAAGATTTAGGACAGAACTTCGTTGGCACAGAACATATTTTACTAGCTCTTATTGCTGAATCAGATGGTGTTGCAATGAGAACTTTAGATAAATTAAATGTTGATATTCATAAGTTAAAGAATTTAATTCTAACATATATTGAAGAGACACAAGAAGAAATCTTACGTCCTTTAACACAAGCAGAAAAATTCTTACTTGAGCGTGATAAAAAAGGTAGTGCAACACCAACCTTAGATGAATACGCAGAGAATGTTACCAAAGAAGCAATTGATGGAAACTTAGACCCAGTAATTGGTCGTGAAAAAGAAATCGATGACGTGATTGCAGTATTAGCTCGTCGTACTAAAAATAACCCTGTTTTAATTGGTGAACCTGGTGTCGGAAAAACAGCTGTTGCAGAAGGATTAGCTCAATTAATTCTAACAGAAAAAGTTCCTGATTTCTTAGACGGTAGTTTAATCATGGCATTAGATCTAGGCTCAATTTTAGCTGGGACAAAATATCGTGGTGAATTTGAAGAACGATTAAAACGAATTGTAGAAGAAGCGCAAAATGATTCTGCAGTTATCATTGTAATTGATGAAATTCATACATTAGTAGGTGCTGGAGCTGCCGAAGGTGCTGTAGATGCTGCAAACATTTTAAAACCGGCTTTAGCCCGAGGAAAATTTAGATGTATTGGAGCAACAACTAATGATGAATATCGAAAATACATTGAACGTGATCCTGCTTTAGAACGACGTTTCCAACCAGTTCATGTAGAAGAACCAAGTGTAGGTACTACAATCGAAATTTTACGCGGTTTACGATCAAAATTTGAACAACATCATACATTAAGTTATCATGATAAAGCTTTAGAACAAGCTGCCATTCTTTCTGATAAATATGTAGCAGATCGTTATTTACCAGATAAAGCAATTGATGTTTTAGATGAAGCTGGGGCACGAGTTCGTTTAGAGAATCGACGTTTACCAGCAGGTTTACGAAGTTTAATGAACGAATTACAAGAAACTATCAAAGATAAAGAAGATTGTATTAAAGAACATGATTTTGAAGCTGCTAAACAGTTGTTAGATCATGAAATGGAAGTTCGAACACATATTCGAATTATGAAGCAATCTGCTTTAACGAATGAAGCACGAGGTTTCAGCCGTCGTGATGTAGATATGGTTACTGAGAATGATGTTTCGAATGTAATTGCAAATTGGACAGGAATTCCAGTAGCAAAACTGACAGATTCAGAATCTGCTCGTTTATTAAAAATGGAAGCGACTCTTCACGAACGACTTATTGGTCAAAAGCACGCGGTTGTTGCAGTTTCAAAAGCTATTCGTCGTGCGCGAGTAGGATTACGAAGCTCAAATCGACCAATTGCAAGTTTTATTTTTGCTGGTCCAACAGGGGTTGGTAAAACTGAATTAACAAAAACTTTATCTGACTATTTATTCGGAAATGAAGAAAGTATGATTCGATTAGATATGTCAGAGTACATGGAAAAACATACTGTAGCTAAACTTATTGGTTCACCACCTGGTTACGTTGGTTATAACGAAGGGGGACAATTAACAGAAGCAGTTCGTTCAAAACCATATTCAGTTGTATTACTAGATGAGGTTGAGAAAGCTCACCCAGATGTTTTCAATTTATTATTACAAATTTTAGATGATGGACGCTTAACAGATTCAAAAGGTCGAGTAATTGATTTTACAAATACATTAATTATTATGACTACGAATTTAGGAGCAAAAATTATTGAAAGAGAAAGTGGAATTAAACCAAAATCTGAGCAAGGTGGTGGTATTCAAATCACTGCTCCGGATTCCGTTGATGGTTGGAAACCACAAGCTGAACCAACCAAAGATCCAGAAGTTTTTGAACGAGTGACGAAATTAGTAAATGAGGAGTTAAAGAATTTCTTCCGTCCAGAATTCTTAAACCGTATTGATGAAATCGTAGTATTCAATCATTTAACTCGAATCGATATTTGGGAAATTGCAGCTTTAATGATTAAATCAGTTCAAAATCGATTAAAAGAAAAAGGAATTAATTTAATAGTAAATGACGCTGTTCAAGGCTTCTTAACAGAAGAAGGTTATGATCCTATTTACGGTGCTCGACCATTACGTCGTGCTATTATGAAGTATTTAGAAGATACATTAGCTGAACAATGTTTATCAAAAACTTTATATCCAAATACAAAGATCCATGTAGACTTAATTCGTCAAAGAGTAGATGGAAAAGATGTTAAGGAAATTAAAGTTCGAATTGACTATAGTGATGTTGATCCAAATCTTTTAACGGGAGAAATGAACGAAGAAGAAGAATTTTCAACAGATGTAACAAAATCGGAAACACTATCTTCTGATGATAATTCACCAAATGGGTCAGATTTAGATCTTAATGATTCTAATTTAGAAGATGATGAATTACAGCCAACTGTGGGAGGTGGACGACCTACTCGATTCTTTAAGAAAAAAGGTTAATTTTAAATTAACTTCAACGATTAAATAGTCGAAAAATAATTGTTCGAATAAAGTATTTATTCGAACAATTCAAAATTTTTTGTATTATAATTTGCTGATTTGACTTAAAGGAGAACTCGCAATTGCATAATTCTTTTTCTCCATTCGACCTGCTAAATAAGCTAATCGTCCAGCCTGAACTCCTAAATTCATAGCATATGCCATTTGTGAGGGATTTTTTGATTGTGCAACTGCTGTATTTAATAAAACACCATCTGCCCCTAATTCCATAGCTAATGTAGCTTCACTTGGTGTTCCAATTCCTGCATCCACAATTACTGGAACATTTGAATTTTCAATAATAATTTTAATATTTGTTAAATTATTAATCCCTTGACCTGAACCAATAGGTGATCCTAAAGGCATCACAGTAGCACAACCCAGATCTTCTAAATGTAGGGCTAACATTGGATCTGCATTAATATAAGGAAGAACCGTAAAACCTTTTTTAATTAGGAATTCAGCAGCTTTCAAAGTTCCTAATGGATCGGGTAAAAGATATTTAGGATCAGAAATTACTTCTAGTTTCACAAAAAAATTATCTTCTTGACCAAGTTGACAAGCTAGTTCATGACCTAGAAAAGCCATACGTATTGCTTCTTCTGCTGTTTGCGACCCTGCTGTATTTGGTAATAACCAAAGTTTGTTCCAATCTAAATTACTTAAAAAACTGGTTGTATCGTCTTTTAAATTAGTAGGTAATCTTCGAATGGCAACTGTCACAATTTCACACTCACTACTTTCAATACTTTGAATTGCATCATCCGGTGTTTTATATTTCCCTGTCCCTAGCATTAAACGAGAATTAAAATATTTATTTCCAATTTTTAATTTATCAAAACTTCCTTTCATTTTTAATTATTTTTAAAATACTCCCCAGGTAGGACTTGAACCTACGACCAATCGGTTAACAGCCGATTGCTCTACCACTGAGCTACTGAGGATATCAAAACTAGTCACATGTTACCATAGCTTTCTTCTAATTACAAATAATTTAATTAAAAATTTTTAATTAAATTATAGTTCTTTATTAAAAACTAGGAATCTTAAAACATTCGAATCCATTTTTAAGATATGCGAAAAGTTATTAATATATTTCGGCATACTTGAGAAATTTAATTGAATATAGTTTCCTTTTTGGCGATTAATAATTGGATATGCTAAATTATGCTTTCCACGAGAAATTACAGATATATTACATACGCTAAATTTTCTTAAACTTTTTGCATAGTTGAATACCCAAGTTTTTAGTTCACTGTCGTTAAATTCTTCTGTTAGAAGAATCATTATTTCATATTTTCTTAATAATGACATAATATTTTAATTTTATCCGAGTTAATACTATATTACTTTGAAATAGAAATTAATGTCAATTCTAAATTTACTATTTTTCTATTTTGAAACTAATAATTTGAGAATCTTAAAATTTAATCAATAAAATAGACAAAATTGAATAGTTTTTGAGTAAAATGATATTATAGAAGATAATTTTACTAAAAAATTTTTATTGGAGAAATTTCATGGATTGGAATGAAATTCAAAACTTTTCATCAAACATAGTTTTTGGAATTTTGCTGTTTGCAATGATAACTTACTGGGTTAATTTATCGTTGTTTAGCGACTCATTTCTAGTGTCAAAGATTGGTCGATTTAGTACTATCATTGCCAATGTATTACTATTTTTTATTCTTTGTTCACGTTGGATAGTAGCAGGTTATTTTCCATTAAGTAATTTATATGAATCATTGCTGTTTTTAACTTGGTCATTATTAACAATTTATTTATTTATTGAAACAAAAACAAAAAGTAAATTAATTGGATCAATTTTAATCCCTGTTGCCTTACTAATAAATGGGTTTGCAAATTTAACTCTTTCTCCTGAAATGCAAAAATCTAGCCCTTTAGTTCCAGCTTTACAATCAAACTGGTTAATGATGCATGTTAGCATGATGTTACTAAGTTATGCTACTTTAATTATGGGGTCACTTCTATGTCTTTTATTTTTAGTAATTTCTAGAAATAAAGATGTCGATTTAAAAGTTATTGATAACTCATCATTACCACTTTATAATATCATGTTAGATTATTATGAAGCAAAATTATTATCACCTTCAAATGAAATATCTGAACTTGGGAAATTAAAACTTTTACAAAGTATTGATAATTGGAGTTATCGAATAATTGGTTTAGGGTTCCCATTCTTAACAATTGGGATTATTTCTGGTGGAGTTTGGGCTAATGAAGCTTGGGGTTCGTATTGGAGTTGGGATCCAAAAGAGACATGGGCATTAATTACTTGGTTAGTTTTTGCAACATACTTACATGCTCGAATTACTAAAGGATGGGAAGGTAAAAAAACTGCACTTTTAGGTGGTTTAGGATTCTTTGTTATTTGGATTTGTTACTTAGGAGTAAATTTCTTAGGAAAAGGTTTACACAGTTATGGTTGGTTATCATAATGAAAGTTTCAAATCAATTTGAAGAGTTAGAAATTTTTCTAGATAATTTCTAGAAAATCTTTTTTTCATAAATCAAAGAACAAAATTTTGTTCTTTGATTTACTTTTAATTTAATATGCTAATCCTAAACTTCTAGTTGTCTCAGCACCTAAGTATACTCGTACACTTAAGAAATCAGTAGGACAAGCAGTTTCACATCTTTTACAACCGACACAATCTTCTACACGTGGTGAAGAAGCGATTTGACCGGCTTTACAACCATCCCATGGAACCATTTCTAATACATCGGTAGGACATGCTCGTACACATTGTGTACAACCAATACATGTGTCGTAAATTTTAACTGTATGTGACATAATTTATTTTATAATTTTATTGTTTATTATCTTAAATTAAAGTTTGTTTCAAATCAAATCTATCAAAGACTAGTTTTTGGTATCTGAAATCCTGAATCTTAACGGTATAAACGTTGGATTTGTTGGATTGCTAAACGACCAATGTTAAATAAAGCCCATGATGCTGCAATTAATAATGGTGCAGCGATTACTACTAAACGAGTATCCATAATTGATAGTCCTTTCTAAATATTTCAATTAAATAAAGAAAATAATATTAATATATAATTATATTATTGTACATTAATATTATATATGAAATTTGAAATATTTCTTAGAAATCTGGGAAATTTCAAAAACTTACTCTCATATTAAGTAATATACATTTCAACTAAAGATTATCTAAAACTTTATTAATTAAAATACAAAGATACAGCTAGAAGCTTTGACTTACCATTCATTAGACGAATAGATATTATATGAAACTTATTCTTATTTAGAAAATACTTTATTTCTATCATCTATTTATCTATTTCTATTCCAGAGTCTTTTAAAGTCATTTCAGACTATATTTGATCGTCTCTATCGATCTTCTTCACGTAATCGATTGATTAGCATGTTAATTGAGATAGTATCTTTCTAGGGAAAGTAATTTCTAATAAAATGAAATAAATGCGGATGGAGAGACTCGAACTCTCACAACATAGGTTACTAGGACCTAAATCTAGCGCGTCTACCAATTCCGCCACATCCGCTTAATTCTGAATCTTTTTCAGGAGTATGTAGGAAATAAATCTTTAAAAATTTTTTAAAGATTTATTCATCTTCAATATCTAGACTATATACAAAACTCGTAGTTTTCCCTCGTAACATTGATTTTGCTAAAGATAAAGATTTTTGAGCTGCTTTCGAAGCTTTTCTCTTCCAATTTGCTTTCCGAGCATTCTTTTTCGATTTTGATGTTCGTTTCTTAGGTACAGCCATTCTGATTTTACTTTATAATATGTTTTTCGGTAAGAATATACGAAATTAATTTCAAAGTCAAGATGAAATAACTAAATCATGAATTCTCATGATTTAGTTATTCTCTTGTCTTATGAGTTTATTATCTCAGCTTTTTTCAATAAACTTGAAACTACTTCTGTTGGTTTTGCACCACAATTTAACCATTTTTGGATTTTCTCAATTTCAAAATGGGATTCTTTTGAAATAGGATTATAATAGCCAACTTCTTCAACTGGTCTCCCATCTCGTCGGGTTGTATTTTCCATAACAACTAAACGATACGATGGAGCACGTTTTCGTCCGATTCGTTTTAACCTTAATTTTAACATAAAGATAACTGTAATATATAATTATATAATATTTTTGTAGGAATATAGAATATGTATTCTAAGATTAGTATATCTCAGAATAATTACCCAATTAATTATCGTCTTGAATAATACTCGATTACAAGTAATTCATCAAGTTGTAATCCAACATCATTTCGATCACAGTAATCTAAAACTGTTGCTTCGCATTTTGAACTATCAAATTTTAAATGACCTGGAATACTAGTTACTTGATTTTCTTTAACATTATTTTCGATTAAATTTTTAGACGTACTTTTTTCTTTCACACTAATTACGTCATTTAATCGACATTGGAAACTTGGAATACTTACAGTTTTGTTATTTACTGTAATGTGTCCATGATTAACTAATTGACGTGCTTGGGCAATAGTTTTCGCAAAACCTAATGTAAAACATAAGGTATCTAAGCGCATTTCTAATAACTGAAGTAAAATTAAACCCGTAACTCCTTTTCGTCGACGAGCTTCTTTAACATATCTAAACAATTGACTTTCTGTTAAACCATAGTTAAATTTTAATTTTTGCTTCTCTTCTAGACGAACCCCATATTCAGTCAATTTCTTACTATCTCCACCTGCATTTCCATCTTTGCCAGGGCGATTAGTTTTATTTGATTTTTTTGTCGTTAAACCTGGTAATACGCCTAACCTTCGACTAATTCTTAATTTAGGTCCTCGATAACGTGACATACAAATAAATTTTTAATTTCTAAATGATTTTTATGAATACTAAAGTGTAAAATTTTAAAGAAGGGCGAGTGACCGGACTTGAACCGGCGAATGGTGGAATCACAACCCACTGCCTTAACCACTTGGCCACACCCGCCAAACTATCTTGACTAATATATTATCAGTTTATATTCTTGTATGTCTAGTTTATTCTCTAAAAAATTTGAAATTAAATTCATGTCAAACTCTAAAAACTTTTTTTTAAATGGTGATCAATATTATGTGGAAGATAAAATAACACTTTTAGAATTAATAAACTATTTTAATTACAATACTTCCTTATTAGTTTTAGAATATAATAACTCGATTTGTAATAAAAAAAATTGGAACGAAATTTATATTCATGATAATGATAAAATTGAAATTGTTACAATTGTTGGAGGTGGATAATCATAGTATCATTTATTTTTTTAGATTTTTTTTCATCTTTAATATATTTTCCTTCAAAGATAATGAATTTTAAATCTGAAGAAAAGTGACTAGATTTTAAATTGATTTGTTTGAATTTGATTTTCAATTTATGAAAAATCAAATTCAAGTGAAACCTTTCAAATAAAATTCATTTGACTAATCATCTATGTGAAATTGAAATGTCTAACAAGAATACTAGATTCTATTCCTTTATCAGAATAAATAAGTTTTAATTTGCTTTAGTAAAAACTAAACCATTAGTTTCTCCATACCGTTCCATAAATCTCATAAATCTATCCCAAGCTTTTGGGCTTTTCATTATATAAATTGACTCAATTGCTTCAGGTTTACCATTTACGAACCGCGCATTCACATCACGTGTTTCTAAAGTTCCTTCTTCATCAATTAAATACATCCCTGTGATTTCACCTTCTTTTGCAGTGCTCTTATCTAAAATATTAGGATTTTTAAATCGAAAAGTTGCTGTTCCAGTACTACCATCTCTTGATCGAGTTAAACGAACATCAGGTAATACTTTCTCATCAAGACCTTTTATAAATTGAATTTTAGCTTCCATAATTGTATTCGTAATTCATAATCGATAAATTATAATAATTATATAGTTTAATGGAATTATTATAATTATTAAACTAAAAACAATTTTTTCTTCGTTAATTTCCAATAGAATTCAAGATTAACTGGGGCGGCAGGATTCGAACCTGCGAATGGCGGAGTCAAAGTCCACAGCCTTACCGCTTGGCGACGCCCCAGAGGCTTTGAATTAGAAATTCTAATTCAAATAAAAAGATTTCAATATTGGGCAAGAAGGGATTCGAACCCCTGACACCGTAGTTCGTAGCCACGTGCTCTAGTCCACTGAGCTACAAGCCCAAAATGTAATTCTAAATAATTATATTACTATAAAAACATAAGTTTAGTAAAGTTTTAAAAAAAATTTAGTAGAATTTACTTTTTACCTTGCAAAATTGATAATTATTGAATTACCTTAGTATCTTAAATATATTTACTAATACATATAAAAAATAATTTATTGATATATAGATATGGCAAAAAAAATATTATATCAAGATAATGCACGACGTGCTCTTGAACGTGGAATGGAAATTATGGTAGAAGCCGTTTCTGTTACTTTAGGACCTAAAGGTCGAAATGTGGTATTAGAAAAATCTTATGGCTCACCTCAGATTGTAAATGATGGAGTTACCATAGCAAAAGAAATTAAATTAGAAGATCATATTGAAAATACAGGAGTTTCTTTAATTCGACAAGCTGCCTCAAAAACAAATGATGTAGCAGGTGATGGGACAACAACAGCAACGGTTTTAGCTTATGCAATGGTAAAAGAAGGATTAAAAAATGTTGCTGCTGGAGCTAATCCAATTTCGATTAAATTAGGGATGGAAAAAGCTGCTCAATATTTAGTGACACAAATCAATGAATTTGCACAGCCAGTGGAAGATATTCAATCGATTCAACAAGTTGCCTCAATTTCAGCCGGAAATGACGATGTTATTGGGTCTTTAATTGCTGATGCATTAGCGAAAGTTGGAAAAGAAGGAGTAATTTCTTTAGAAGAAGGCAAAGGAATTGTCACGGAATTAGAAATTACTGAGGGAATGAAATTAGAGAAAGGTTTTATTTCTCCCTATTTCATTACAAATACTGAAAAAATGGAAGCTTTATACGATAATCCATATATTCTTTTAACAGATAAAAGAATTACATTAGTTCAACAAGATTTATTACCTATCTTAGAACAAATTACGAAAACAAAACGTCCACTTTTAATAATTGCTGAAGATGTTGAAAAAGAAGCATTAGCGACATTAATCTTAAATAAATTAAGAGGTATTATAAATGTTGTAACTGTTCGAGCACCAGGATTTGGTGAATTACGGAAACAAATGTTGGAAGATATCGCTATTTTAACGGGTGGAACAGTTATTACTCAAGATGCTGGTTTAAGTTTAGACAATATTCAATTAAATTTATTGGGTCAAGCTCGCCGAATTATAGTAACTAAAGATACAACAACAATTGTTGCAGATGGTCAAACTAATGACCAGATTCAAGTTCGCTGTGAGCAACTTCGAAAACAAATTAATTTAGCTGATACAGGTTACGAAAAAGAGAAATTACAGGATCGAATTGCTAAGTTATCAGGTGGGATTGCAGTAATTCGAGTAGGTGCTGTAACAGAAACCGAAATGAAAGATAAAAAATTACGATTAGAAGATGCAATTAACGCAACGCGAGCTGCTGTTGAAGAGGGAATTGTTCCTGGAGGTGGAGCAACTTTAACTCATTTATCTGAGAATCTTGTAACATGGGCTAAAAATAATTTAAAAGAAGATGAATTAATTGGAGCAATGATTATTTCACGAGCAATTTTAGCACCACTAAAACGGATTGCAGAAAATGCAGGTATTAATGGTCCAGTTATAATTGAGAAAGTTCAACAACAAGAGTTTGAAATTGGTTATAATGCAGCAAAAAATACTTTTGGAAATATGTATGAAGAAGGAATCGTGGATCCAGCTAAAGTAACACGCTCAGGTCTTCAAAATGCAACATCAATCGCAAGTATGATTTTAACAACTGAATGTATTATTGTTGATGATAGTAAAACTGTTAGTAAATCTTAAATTTACTAACAGTTTTGAAAAAGTGAAAAATTATAAATCATTTAAATTCGACATTGGGTCTGAATTTGATTCATTATTCATTTTAGATTCTAGCATTTCTTTCATTACTGTTTTTAATTCTTCAACTTGAGATTTTAAGGCATCAAAATTATCACTTTGACTATCTTGTCGAATTTGTTCAATTAATTTTGTAACATTTTCTTGTTTTTCTTCAGAAATAGTTTCTTTGACAAGAGAAAGTTCTTTTTCAGCTTCAAAACATAAAGCTTCAGCTTGATTTTTTAGATCAATATTTTCTCGTTTTTCTTTATCAAGAGAAGCATATTTTTCTGCTTCTGCTAACATATCTTCTACTTCACTTTCGTTTAAGTTTGATGCACCTTGAATTGTAACAGATTGTTCTACTCCTGTTTCTTTCTCTCTTGCTTTTACTGATAAGATTCCATCTACATCAATATCAAATGTAACTTCAATTTGTGGAACCCCACGTTCAGCTGCTGGAATTCCATCTAATCGGAAATTCCCAAGACTTTTATTACCTGCAACTAATTCTCGTTCACCTTGTAAAATATGAATTTCTACATTTGTTTGATTATCAACAGCAGTTGAGAACATTTCCGATTTTTTGACTGGAATCGTTGTATTTCGAGCAATAATTTTTGTCATCACTCCACCTAATGTTTCAACACCTAATGACAATGGTGTAACATCTAATAATAGGATATCTTTAACTTCACCAGCTAAAATACCAGCTTGGATTGCAGCTCCAATAGCAACTACTTCATCTGGATTCACCGATTGATTAGGTTTTTTACCAGTTAACGATTCTACTAATTCTTGAATTGCAGGAATTCGAGTAGAACCACCTACTAATACCACTTCATTGATATCAGATTTATCAAGTCTTGCATCATTTAAAGCTTTTTCTACTGGGATTCGACAACGACTAATTAAATCTTGAGACAATTTTTCAAAAACTTCTCTTGTTAGTTCTTGTTCAATATGTTTCGGACCTGTTTTATCAGCTGTAATAAATGGTAAATGAATTGTTGTTTTATCAACTGTTGATAATTCAATTTTTGCTTTTTCGGCTGCTTCAGTTAATCGCTGTAAAGCTTGAATATCATCACCTAAATCAATTCCTTCTTTATCTTTAAAGTCATTAATTAACCAGTTAACTAAAAGATTATCAAAATCATCACCACCTAAATTTGTATCACCTGCAGTTGATAAAACTTCAAAGATACCATCACCTACTTCTAAGATTGAGACATCAAATGTACCACCACCTAGATCAAAAACTAAAATTGTTTCATTTTGCTTTTTATCTAATCCATAAGCTAAAGAAGCAGCTGTTGGTTCATTAATAATTCGTAAAACCTCAACACCAGCAATTTTACCCGCGTCCATAGTTGCTTGACGCTGTGAGTCATTAAAATATGCCGGTACAGTAATAACAGCTTGTTTTACTTCTTGTCCTAAGTAATCAGTTGCATCATTAATTAATTTTCTTAAAACTTGTGCTGAAATTTCTTCTGGACTAAATTCTTTTTTTAGGGCAGGACAATTGATTTTAATATTGTCATTTTGATCTTTACCTACTTTATATGGTAATTTTTTTGATTCCTGTGCAATTTCCCCTTCTTTTGATCCAATAAATCGTTTCACTGAAAAGAAAGTGTTCTCAGGGTTAATAACAGCTTGACGTTTTGCAATTTGACCTACTAATAATTCTTCTTTTTTTGTATATGCAACAATTGAAGGTGTAGTTCGTAAACCTTCAGCATTAATAATAACACTTGGCTGACCACCTTCAATTGCAGCTACTACAGAGTTTGTCGTACCTAAATCAATTCCTACAACTTTTGCCATTTTTCTTTTTTTTATAGTTTATGTTTTGAAGTAAATTATAATTCTATTATTAATAGGTTAATAAACCTAAGAAACCGTAGTAAGATTCTAATATTGTAACAGTTTAAATTTGTCTTATCTAGACAAAGACTAACAAATTTTTTACACTATCGAAAAAGTTCCTTGAAATGCTGAGGAAAAGGGTTATTTGAACACAATTGAAGCAGCATTTCCTAGAATCTTAGAATTACTTTACTATTTAGAATAGTGAGTTGAAATAATTTACTGATTGAAATTGGTTTATTTAATAGTACAGGTTAAAAAATAACAAAGTTAATAATTATAGAATAAATTTGGAGGAATCCTGTGGCTGTAGGTTTATTGGGGAATAAAATTGGTATGACTCAAATTTTTGATGAATCCGGTAATATTATTCCAGTTACAATTTTAAAAGTTGGACCTTGTGTAGTAACACAAGTCAAAATGAAATCAAAAGATGGATATGATTCAATTCAAATTGGTTATGGGAATGTTTCAAGTAAATCATTAACTCAACCAGAATTAGGACATTTACAAAAATCGAATATTCAACCTTTAAAATATTTAAAAGAATTCAGAACAACTGAAGAAGATGAATTTTCAATTGGTCAAGTATTAAAAGTTGATTCATTTTCACCGGGTGAATTTGTAAATGTAAGAGGTAAGAGTATTGGTAAAGGTTTTGCTGGTCTTCAAAAACGTCATAACTTTACTCGAGGTCCAATGACTCATGGTTCTAAAAACCATCGAGCACCTGGGTCAATTGGTATGGGAACAACACCAGGTCGTGTTTTACCAGGTAAAAAAATGGCAGGTCAATTAGGAAACAAAATTACAACAATTAAGAAACTTAAAGTTATTCAAATAAACTCAGAAGAAAATATTTTAGTTATTAAAGGGTCTGTTCCTGGAAAACCTGGAAATTTATTAAGTATTGTTTCTTCAGACTAGGCTAACTTAAGTTACAAAATAAATATATTGAAATATAAAGTATGACCATTCAAAAATTTATAACATATACTCCATTAGACATAAATGGAAAAGAATTAAGTGATAACCATGAACTAACTTTAAGTGTTCTTGAAAATTCAGGTAATTACTTATTACATAAGGATGTTCTACGACACTCTAGTTCTCAAACACAAGGAACCACTTCAACAAAAACTCGAAGTGAAGTTCGAGGTGGGGGCCGTAAACCATGGCAACAAAAGGGTACAGGACGTGCTCGAGCGGGTTCAAACCGTTCACCTTTATGGAAAGGTGGTGGTGTTATTTTTGGACCGAAACCGAAAAAGGTTTCTCTAAAATTAAATAAAAAAGAACGCCGATTAGCTTTGCAAACTTTATTATATAACAAAAAAAATAATATAGTATTGATTGAAGATTTAGAAAATGGAATTACAGAACCAAAGACAAAAAATTTTTTAAAAATTTGTCAGGATTGTAAAATCAGCTTAAATCAAAAAGTTTTAGTGATTGTTTCAAAAAAAACAGTTCCATTAAAATTATCAACACAGAACATTCCAAATGTTGAATTAATTTTAGCTTCCAATTTAAATACTTTAAGTTTATTAAAAGCAAAGCAAATTATATTAACTCCATTAGCAATAAATGATATAAAGGAGATTTATTGTGACTAACTCTTCTAATTTTTCTCGTAGTAATGCACAAGTTATTAAATATCCTATTATTACAGATAAAGCTACACGACTTTTAGAAAATAATCAGTATAGTTTTGTCGTAGATCCGTATTCAGATAAAATTACAATCAAAGCAGCAATTGAATATTTATTTAACGTAACCGTTGTAAAAGTGAATACATGTCGTTTACCACGTAAAAAAAAACGTGTTGGAAAATATATTGGTTGGAAACCCCAATATAAAAAAGCAATTGTAACTTTATCTGAAGGCGATGTAATCAATTTATTTACTGAGAATTAATAAATAAAATAAAAGAATCAAGTTTATGAGTATTCGTCTTTATAAATCATATACACCAGGTACAAGAAATCGAGCACTTTCAGCATTCAGTGAAATTACAAAAACTAAACCAGAAAAAAGTTTAATTAGAAAAAATCATCGAAATAAAGGTCGAAATAATAGAGGTGTTATTACTATTCGACATAGAGGTGGGGGTCATAAAAAACGTTATAGATTAATCGATTTTAAACGTAATAAACATGGGATTCAAGGTATTGTTGCATCCATTGAATATGATCCAAATAGAAATGCTCGAATTGCATTAATCAATTATATTGATGGTGAAAAAAGATATATTTTACACCCAAAAAATTTAAGTGTTGGAGATACTATTCTTTCGGGTTCTGATTCACCTTTAAGTATTGGGAATGCTTTACCATTAGAAGATATTCCTCTAGGAACATCCATTCATAATATTGAATTAATTCCAAATCGTGGTGGACAAATTGTTCGAGCAGGTGGAACATCAGCAAAAATTTTAGCAAAAGAGGGAGATTACGTTACTTTACGATTACCATCGAAAGAAATTCGATTAATTCGTAAAGAATGCTTAGCTACAATTGGCGAAGTAAGTAATAATGATGCATTTTTAGTACAAAGTGGAAAAGCTGGAAGAACTCGTTGGTTAGGAAAACGTCCGACTGTTCGTGGTTCTGTTATGAACCCATGTGATCACCCACATGGTGGGGGAGAAGGAAGAGCACCTATTGGTCGAACTCGTCCACTAACTCCATGGGGGAAACCTGCCCTAGGAATTAAGACAAGAAAAAGAAAAAAATTGAGCGATGCTTATATTCTTCGTCGACGTTCTTAAAATACATTTTAATAATTTAACAATTCAAAATATTTTCAAGATGCCAAGATCATTAAAAAAAAGCCCATTCGTTGCCTATCATTTATTAAAAAAAATTAATCAAATGAACAAGGCTGGTAAAAAAGATACTACAATTACAACTTGGTCTAGATCATCAACTATTTTGCCAAGTATGATTGGATTTACGATTGCGGTATACAACGGAAAACAACATGTACCAATTTTTATTTCAGATCAGTTAGTTGGTCATAAACTTGGAGAATTTGTATCTACAAGAAATTTTAGATCTCATATTAAAACTGATAAAAAGACAAAACGTTAAATCAAATAAGCAAAGTTAAAGTAAATCGGATGAAACTACATCCAAAAAGTTTTACATAAGATATGAAAAAAAATAAGAAGCGAAGAGAAAGTAAAGCAATTTTATATCCTAGCTCTCATGAAAGCGCCTTAAAAACCTTTCATATAAAATATGAAAAAAAATTATCTTCATTTGCTAAACTTGTTCTAAATAGTTTTAGAAATAAATATCTTTATTATGCAATGGATGATATTTTATATTCGTTTGAATCAAATCCAAAGGAAAAGGAAAATCTTTTAGAAATATTGAAGTCACTTGTTCTTTTATTACAGAACAATTTCTTTGTGAATTCTTTTGATATTTGGATTCATGAAATTTATATTAATGAAGTATCAAAAGCTAATAAGTTTCTGACTAATGACTTCTCAAATCTTGAGCAAGGTACTTGTATAACGATCAAACTTTTATATAAAAAACCGATATCTCCTAAAAAATTAGATTCAATATGGTAAATTTCAAATTACTAATGAGGATTTTTTAAGGATTTGCTTGTTCTTTGATTAGATTCATGAAACACTATGAATGTTCAAACTCTCAGTTTTTTAAAAGTTCAATCTTTTTATTGAATATTACATATTAAAAATTATTTATGTCAAACAACCAATCAGTCAAAGCAGTAGCTAAATATATTCGTATGTCTCCTCATAAGATAAGACGAGTTTTAGATCAAATTCGAGGTCGTTCATATCAAGAGGCATTGATGATTTTAGAATTTCTTCCATATGACGCTGGCGGACCTATTTGGCAAGTAGTTCACTCGGCAGCAGCAAATGCAAAACATAATTATGGATTGGATAAAAAGAAACTAATCATCGATGAAATCTTTGCAGATGAAGGACCGAAATTAAAAAGAATTAGGCCACGTGCTCAAGGTCGAGCATATAAAATTTTAAAGCCAACCTGCCATATTACAGTTATTTTGAAAGCAAGTAGCTAAAAAACAAAAAATAAATTTAATTTACAATTAAAGGGATTAATTCTATGGGGCAAAAAACACATCCTTTAGGATTTCGATTAGGTATTACCCAAGAACATAAATCGAAATGGTATGCTAATTTTAATCAATATGCCAATATTTTAGAAGAAGACGATAAAATTCGAACTTACATCAATACAATTTCACAAGCAAATAGTATTTCAAATGTTCAAATTCATCGAAATGGATTAAATGATCAGATTCAATTAAATATTGAAACTGGAAAACCAGGAATCTTAGTTGGTGATATGGGCGCTGGCCTTGAAAATTTGCTAAATAATATTAAAAAAATATTACCAGAAAGTCGTCAACTTACAATTAATGTTTTTGAAGTAGAAAAAGTTGATTTAAATGCTTCTCTTCTAGCTGATTTAGTTGCTGAACAATTAGAAAAACGTATTGCATTTAGACGAGCAATTCGTGAAGCTTTACAACGTGCTCAAAAACAGAACGTAAAGGGAATTAAAATTCAAGTTTCTGGACGTTTAAATGGGGCAGAAATTGCCCGAAGTGAATGGATTCGAGAAGGTCGTGTACCTTTACAAACTTTACGTGCCGATATTGATTATGCTACGCAAGAAGCAAATACAATTTATGGTGTTTTAGGAATTAAAGTTTGGTTATTTAAAAGTGAAATCTTATCAAAATAAAAGAAATTTTTCAAAATTGAGAAAGATTATAATTTATTAAATTAATTTGTTATGTTAAGTCCAAAAAGAACAAAATATAGAAAACATCATCGTGGACGTATGCGCGGGCAAAAAACTCGTGGAAATGAAATTTGCTTTGGAAATTTTGGTTTACAAGCAACAGAACCGAATTGGGTCACATCACGTCAAATCGAAGCAGCTCGACGAACAATTACGCGATACACAAAACGTGGAGCTAAATTGTGGATTCGAATTTTCCCTGATAAAACTGTAACAGCTCGTGCAGCTGAATCAAGAATGGGTTCAGGGAAAGGGGCTGTAGATTATTGGGTAGCCGTAGTCAAACCGGGAACAATTATTTTTGAAATTGGTTCTGTTCCTGAAGAAGTTGCCAAAGGTGCCTTAAGTCTAGCAGCTTATAAATTACCACTAAAAACAAAATTTATTATTAAAGACAAATATTAAATAAAAATATGGGTGTACCTCAGTTTACTGATATTATTTCACTTTCAAATGCAGAAATTTCGGAAGCAATTATTGAAACTGAAAATCAATTATTTAATTTACGTTTTAAAAAAGCTACACGTCAAAATTTTAAATCACATGAAATAAAATTTGCAAAATGTCGTTTAGCTCAATTAAAAACACTTTTAACATCAAGATTACAAGATCTTGAACAAAAAGAAGAATTAACAACTTAATCACTAGTTAAGATTCAAGCTTGGTATTCCCAAGCTTCAGGTAGAAATTATACTATTCAATAGAAATTTAAGGAGTTCTGAATGCCAGTCAAGCAAGAAATTGGTATTGTAATTAGTAATAAAATGCAAAAAACTATTGTGGTAAAAATTGAAGACCGATATTCACATCCAATGTATTCTAAAACATTGTCAAAAACTAAAAAATATTTAGCTCACGATGAATTAGAAACTTGTAATATCGGTGACCAAGTATTAGTTGAAGAATGTCGTCCATTAAGTAAAAGAAAACGTTGGAAATTAATAAAAGTTATTTCAAAATCATCGTTAATCTAAGTTAAATGATATTTTTATGATTTATCCTCAAACAATGTTAACAGTAGCCGACAATACGGGTGCTAAAAAAGTTATGTGTATTCGGGTATTGGGTGGTAGTAAAAAATATGCAAAAATTGGTGATACCATTATCGCAGTAGTTAAAGAAGCTATTCCTAATATGCCAATCAAACGCTCTGCTATCGTTAGAGCAATTGTTGTACGAACAAAAAAAACGATTCGCCGTCCTGATGGGATGTATATTCGATTTGATGACAATGCAGCTGTAATTGTCAATCCAGAAAACAATCCACGTGGAACTCGTGTATTTGGACCTGTTGCGCGTGAAATCCGTGATAAGAATTTTTCGAAAATTGTTTCATTAGCGCCGGAGGTTTTATAAATGTCAAAAAAGCAAAAAATCCATGTAAAAGTCGGTGATATCGTTGTAATTATTTCTGGTTTTCATAAAAATGAAACAGGTGAAATTATCAAAATTAATAAGAAAACAGGGAAAGTTCTTGTTAAAGGAATTAATTTCAAATTTAAACATGTTAAACCAAATACAGAGAATGAAATTGGAGAAATTAAACAATTTGAAGCTCCTATTCATCATTCAAATGTGAGATTAAATTTAAAAGAAGTATCTTAATATGCTAAATCAACATTCATTAGAAGAAATTGCTGATATTCATAATTTACTTGGCGATATCAAGAAAGAGTACAATGAAGGGATCAAGCCAATTTTAATAAAAAATAGTCCAAAATTATTTCAAAATCCTCATACTGTTCCGAAATTAAAAAAAATTCAAATTAATCGTGGTCTTGGCTTAGCTGCTCAAAACACAAATCTTCTGAAAAAAAATATTGAAGAATTTGAACGAATTACGGGACAAAAACCAGTTATCACTCGAGCGAAAAAAGCAATTGCGGGATTTAAAATTCGAGAAAATATGGAATTAGGTTTAAGTGTAACATTACGAGGTCAAAAAATGTATACATTTTTAACTAAATTAATCTTCTTTACATTTGCTCAAATTCGTGATTTTCGTGGTTTGTCTTTAAGAAGTTTTGATAAAGCTGGTAATTATACTTTTGGGTTAAAAGAACAACTGATTTTTCCAGAAGTTGAATATGATGAAGTAGAACAAACTCAAGGTTTTACGATTAATATTGTTCTAGAAAATAGTTCACCACATTACCGCTCAAAATCAATAGATAAAATTTTAAATGGTATGATTCTATTTAAATTTTTACGTTTTCCATTAAATGATTGTGGATATTATGAAAAATATTCATCAATTCCAGAAATTAATCGTGCTTGGGACAAGAAAAAACATCTAAAACGGAAACGTTGGTCACAAGAATAAAAAATGAGAAAATCTAACAGTTAAGGAGAGAATTTTGGTAAACGACACAATTTCAGATATGTTAACAAGAATTCGAAATGCCACTATGGTCGGACATCAAATTGTCCAAATTCCATCTACAAAAATATCTTTAGCTATTACAGAGATTTTAAAGGAAGAAGGCTATATTGAAGATTTCGAAAGTTATAGTGAAAATAACAGAAAGTACTTATTACTTTCATTAAAATATATTGGGAAATCTCGGAATCCTGTTATTTGCAAGATTCAACGAATCAGTAAACCAGGTTTAAGAGTATATTCAAACGCTAAACAATTACCGAAAGTTTTAGATAATTTAGGGATTGCAATTATTTCAACCTCAAAAGGAGTAATGACAAATCTAAAAGCTAAAGAGCTTGGTATTGGAGGCGAAGTTTTATGTTATATTTGGTAAATATAAGGAGTCTCGAAAATGTCACGTATCGGTAAATTACCAATTACACTACCAGACACGGTTGATGTTAACTATACTGAATCAGAAGTTACAGTAAAAGGTAAATTTGGAAGCTTACAAACGAAGATTCCAGATGTTATTGCGATTACCCAAGATGATAAAAGCTTAAAAGTAAGTTTAAAATCTGATTCACGGAGTGATCGTTCATTGCATGGTTTATATCGAACATTAATTAATAACATGGTTATAGGAGTTTCAGAACAATTCCAATTAACTTTAATATTAAAAGGTGTTGGATATCGAGCTGCGGTTCAAGGTAAGCAAATTGTCTTAAATTTAGGTTACAGTCACCCTGTTACAATTGATATTCCAGAACAAATCTCAGTGGAAGTTGCTCAAAACACAACTATTAATTTAAAATCGTGTGATAAAGAATTACTAGGTTTATTTGCATCAAATATACGAGCTTGGCGTCGTCCTGAACCTTATAAAGGAAAAGGAATTTTATATCAAGGTGAGCAAATTATTCGAAAAGCGGGAAAATCGGCAAAATAATTGACTTTCGTAAGTTTATTTTCATCCGATTCATAATTTATGAATTCAAAGATTTTTACCTTTTTAAAAAATAAAAAATTCTAACTATGAAACTTTCAAAACGAACTTTGTTAAAATTAAAAAACAAAAATAAAAAATTAAAACCCGAAAAATATAAAAAATTAAAGCGTGAAGCTTTAAGGGGTAGAATTAAAGGAACTTTAGAGAGACCAAGATTATCAGTTTATCGTTCAAATGAAAATATTTATGCACAAATCATTGACGATACAAGTTCGAAAACTTTACTTGCTTGTTCTACATTAGATCGTTCTATTAAACTTGCTCTTGCAAATGGACGAACATGTGATGCTTCCAGACTTATGGGAGAGAAATTAGCAGAATTAAGTTTAAAGAAAAATATTAAAAAAATTGTGTTTGATCGAGGTCCTTATTTATATCATGGAAGAATTAAAGCTTTAGCTGATGGAGCTAGAGCTGGTGGTCTTCAATTTTAAATTCAAATTTGTAACTAAGTATACAGGTTAAATATATTTTATGAGTAGCGATTTAAAAAAATTAAATAAATTCAAAAAGAATTCTCGACGTAGTCAAGAACCTAAATTGGTGGAACGATTAATAAAAATCAGTCGAGTTTCCAAAGTAACCAAAGGTGGAAAAAAATTAAGTTTCCGTGCAATTGTAGTAGTTGGTGACGAAAATGGCCAAGTTGGTGTTGGTGTTGCAAAAGCTGATGATGTAGTAAACGCTTTTAAAAAAGCAAAAAGTGATGGACGTAAAAATTTAATTAAACTTCCTATAACAAAATCATTAAGTATTCCTCACAATGTAGAAGGTACTTTTGGTGCCTGTAAAGTAATTATGCGACCTTCAGTGGAAGGTTCTGGGGTAATTGCTGGTGGAGCTGTTAGAATTGTATTAGAAGTAGCTGGTGTCAAAAATGTTATTGCAAAACAATTAGGCTCTAACAATTTATTAAATAATGCTCGTGCAGCAGTTTGCGCATTAGACAGTTTAATAACAAAATCTCAAGTGGCAAAAAAAAGAAACTTAGATTTAAATTAATTTAGTAAATATCAATCAAAAATAAAAGAGTGAGAATTAATAAAGATATTAGAGATACTATATTAAAACGATTGTTTATAAGTCTTGGAATATTATTACTAATTCGTGTTGGTACATTTCTTCCTGTTCCAGGAATTAATCATACTGATTTAGCATTTTATCTTCAAAGACATTCTGTCACTAAAAATTTAATAAGTACATTCTCTGGTGATAATACTTTTGTAATTGGATTATTTACCTTAAACATATTTCCATATATCAACGCATCAATTGCAGTTCAGCTCTTATTAGGACTTTCACCTAAACTTTCAAAATTACAAAAGGAAGGTGATTTGGCAGGACGGCGTCAAATTAATCGATTAACACGCTTGATTACATTAGGTTGGGCTATTATTCAAAGTTTCAGTCTTGCTTTTTATTTAAAACAAGTTTTATTTGATTGGAACTATATTTTAGCTATTGAAATTGTTATTTGGTTAACAACTGGAGCAATGATCGTTTTATGGTTAAGTGAATTAATTACTGATTATGGATTAGGAAATGGTGCTTCCTTGTTAATTTATACAAATATCATTGCAAGTTTACCAAATATTGGCAAGAAGCTACTAGCTGAAAACACTGGCTCTTCTCTTTTTCCACTATTCGCAATTGGTATTGTAATATTGATTTCTTTATGTGGAATTGTCTTTTTACAAGAAGGAAATAGAATTATTCCTTTACTTTCGTCGAAGCAATTAAATCAAACATCAGTACCAGATTCTACAACAACTAATAATTATATTCCATTACGGTTTAATCAAGCAGGTGTTATGCCAATTATTTTAACTACTGCAATTTTAGTTGTTCCAAGTTATATAAGTAATTTAGGCTTGTTACCAAAAATTGATCTTCCAATAAATTTTGAATCATTCAAGTTTGTTTATTGGATTGGATATTTTTTATTAATATTGGCATTTAGTTCCTTCTATTCAACAATTGTTTTAAATCCAAAAGATATTTCGGATCAATTGCAAAAAATGGCAGTTACAATTCCTGGAATTCGTCCTGGAGTTCAAACTACTTTCTATTTAAAGCAGTTAATGAAACGAATAACTTTAATAGGAGCAACAATACTTGCTATTGTAACAACATTACCAAACTTTATAGAATCAACATTAAATATTACAAGTCTTAACGGATTAAGCACGACTTCATTATTAATTTTAGCTGGTGTTGTTTTAGATTTAGCTCGAGAAGTCAAGAATATCTATTATTCTAATATTTATAATAATATGTATCAATAAAATAAAAATTATTACTTAAAAATTTACAATGAAAGTTCGTCCTTCAGTCAAAAAAATGTGTGATAAATGTCGAGTAATTAAACGACATGGTAGAATTATGGTAATTTGTCCAAATCCAAAACATAAACAACGTCAAGGATAATATTTTAAAGGAGTTTAGAAAATGGTCAGATTAGTTGGTGTTGATTTACCAAGAAATAAAAGAGTTGCCTATGCACTTACTTATATTCATGGTATTGGTCTCACATCTGCAAAGAAAATTGTTGAAATGGCAGATATTGACCCTGAAACAAGAAGTGATGATTTAACTACTGAAGAAACAGTTGCATTACGTCAAACGTTAGAAAATATCGATTTAAAACTTGAAGGTGATTTAAGACGATTTAATGGCTTAAATATTAAACGGTTAAATGAAATAAATTGTCATCGAGGAAAAAGACATAGAAACAGTTTACCTGTTCGTGGTCAACGAACTCGAACAAATGCTCGCTCACGACGTGGAGCGAAAAAAACTGTTACGGGTAAGAAAAAATAATTTTATTTGTAATATTTTTATATGGCACAAACAACTAAAAAATCAACTAGTAAAAGAGATAAAAAGAATTTTACAAATGGTATTGTTCATATTCAATCAACCTTTAATAATACTATAGTAACAATTACTAATTTGACAGGTGATACAATTGCATGGGCTTCGGCAGGAAGTTCAGGCTTTAAAGGAGCACGGAAAAGTACACCATTTGCAGCTCAAACAGCTGCAGAAAAAGCAGCTTTAGAAGCTTTAAGTACTGGGATGAAAAATGTTGAAATCTTAGTCAAAGGACAAGGGTCAGGACGTGAAACTGCAATTCGAGCAATTGAAGGTGCAGGCTTTGCTATTTCTTCAATTCAAGATATCACTTCAGTTCCACATAATGGATGTCGACCTCCGAAACGACGTCGTGTTTAGAAAGAATTTTTATTTCTAATAAATTAAATTATGAATAACATTTCTATTAAGTGTCTTAAGTCAGAAAAAATTCAGTCAGGTACTTGTCATGGGCAATTTTTGATAAATTCTTTAAGACCAGGACAGGGAATAACAATTGGAAATCAATTAAGACGAGTACTTTTAGGTGATTTAGGTGGAGTCGCAATTTCAGCAGTTCGAATTGCAGGTGTAAGTCATGAGTTCTCAACAATTCCTGGAATTCGAGAAGATATTCTTGAAATTCTATTAAACTTAAAAGGAATTGTTTTTAAAAGTCAAACAAAAGATATACAATTTGGACGTTTAAAAATTCAAGGACCAAGTGTGATTACAGCTGATTTGATTCAACTGCCAGCTGGTTTAGAAATTGTAAATCCAAATCATTATATTGCAACAATCTCTACATCCAATATTCTTGAAATTGAATTTAAATTTGAATATGGAATTGGATATAAATTAGCATCTCAAACTTTTTCAGATGAAGCTGAAAATTATTTACAGCTTGATACAATTTTTATGCCTGTTCAAAAAGTAGATTTTAAAATAGAAAATGTTTATGATACTGCCAACAATATTACAGAACGATTATTTCTTGATATTTGGACAAATGGTAGTATCTCTCCTAATGATGCTCTAGAATCGGCAGCTCAGATTATTATTGACTTATTTACTTTATTAATTAACAATAAAGATACAAATGAGAGTAATCAATTAGAAACAAAAGCTCGGTCAATTAGTATTGAACCTTATACGAATATTGCAATTGAAGAATTGCAATTATCTGTTCGAGCATATAACTGTTTAAAAAAAGCTCAAATAAATACCGTTGGTGATTTATTACAATATTCTCCAGAAAAATTACAAGAACTTAAAAATTTTGGTCGAAAATCAGCGGATGAAGTTTTTTCTACATTAAAAAATAAACTAGGTATTATTTTAAAGTAATGAATGGTTTTATTTGTGACTTTTTAATTAACTAAGATTTTTCATTATTTATTTTTAACAAAAATTATGAATTCATTAAATAAAACATTTTTACCTACGAAAAATTACAAAAATCGTAATTGGTTTATTATTGATTGTAAAGGACAAAAATTAGGTCGACTTGCAACAATAATCGTTGCTTTATTAAAAGGCAAAGTAAAACCGCATTATCATCCATCGATTGATATGGGAGATTATATAATTTTAGTAAATGCGGATTCAATTATTTTAAACGAAGATAGTAAACACTATATTGTTAATAAACCGGGTAGACCTGGACGTTCTTTAAAAATTAAAAACGTTTTAGATTGTTTGCCAAAATTAACAATTGAACGAGCTGTCAAAGGGATGTTATCAGAAACTGAAACAAAAAGATTGATGAGACGATTAAAAATTTTTAATAGTCAAGATCATTCTCATGAAGCTCAAGCTCCTATTGAGATTGACATTTCAAATTTCCGTTTCACAACACAATTTGAGAGCAAAGATATTCAACTTACTGAATTAAGTTAGAATATAAGAAAGATACTGGAAGGAATAATGACAAATCAAAATTTTCATAACTTCCTAATGAAAATTCAAAATAAAAATAATATATTTAGAGATATTTAAATTTATGGTAGAATTAGTTTTTCGAAAAGATAATATTGGGCTAGGAAAACGAAAACAAGCAGTTGCGCGCGTTTTCTTAATCCCAGGAGAAGGAAATTTAATTATTAATAAAGTTTCCGGTGATAAATATTTACAATATAATGATAGCTACCTAAATTTAGTTTGGTCACCTTTAGAAAAATTAAGCTTAGAAAAAAATTTTGATATTATAGCATTAGTGAAAGGTGGTGGACTAACAGGGCAAGCTGAAGCAATTCAATTAGGGCTTGCAAAGTTATTATGTAAAATGGACAAAGAAAATCGTCCAATTTTAAAACCATTTGGATTCTTAACTCGTGATTCACGAATTAAAGAGCGTAAAAAATATGGTTTACGGAAAGCAAGAAAAGCTCCACAATACTCAAAACGTTAATTTTTATAAAATATGCCAAAATCTGATATACATCCTACATGGTTTGAAAACACACCAGTTATGTGTGATGGAAAACCGCTTTGTTTAATTGGTTCAACAAAAAATAAATTACAAGTTGATATTTGGTTAGCTAACCATCCTTTTTATACTGATTCACAAGTTCTTGTTGATAGTGAAGGTCGAGTTGAAAAATTCATGAAAAAATATCAATTAGATACAACCAATTAATAATTCGTCAAATTTATTTAGAAGAAATTTATGCCAACTATACAACAATTAGTTCGTTCAAGACGTATACAAATCAAAAAAAAGACAAAATCTCCTGCGCTGGTTAGTTGTCCTCAGCGTCGAGGTGTTTGTACCCGTGTTTATACAATGACACCGAAAAAACCAAATTCAGCATTTCGAAAAGTGGCACGAGTACGCTTAACATCTGGACCTGAAGTTACAGCTTATATTCCAGGAATTGGACATAATTTACAAGAACATTCTGTTGTTTTAATTCGTGGTGGTCGAGTAAAAGATTTACCGGGGGTTCGTTACCATATTATCCGAGGTGCTTTAGATACTGGTGGTGTGAAAGATCGAACACAAGGTCGCTCAAAATATGGAGTGAAAAAACCAAAAGCTGACAAATAATAATATTTAAATTCAAAAATTTAAATAGATAAAAAAAGATTTATAAATTATATTATGTCTCGTCGAAATATTTCAAAAAAACGTTTTCCAGAAGCCGATTCAATTTATAATAGTTACTTAGTTAGTTTACTTATTTCACGAATTTTAAAATCTGGAAAGAAAACTATTGCTAAGAATATTGTTTATCAAGCATTTGATATTATAAAGAAAAAAACAAATGAAGACCCATTAGCAATTTTCGAAAAAGCTATACGAAATGCAAGTCCTGTGGTAGAAGTCAAAGCTCGACGAGTTGGAGGCTCTACTTATCAAGTACCTGTAGAAGTTAGTGGTTTCCGTGCAACAAATTTATCGCTACGTTGGATTATTCAATATGCTCATCAACGAGCTGGAAGAAGTATGTCAATTAAATTAGCTAATGAAATTATTGACACAGCGAACGATATCGGTAATACTATTAAGAAAAAGGAAGAAACTCATAGAATGGCTGAAGCTAATAAAGCCTTTGCCCATTTTAGATATTAATTTCTAATATATCCAAATTCTCGCTAAAAGCTTAAGGATAAAAATATAATTTTTTTTAACATTTAAAGGAATTTCAAAATGGCACGTGAAAAATTTGAACGTACAAAACCACACGTTAATATTGGTACAATTGGTCATGTTGACCACGGTAAAACAACTTTAACAGCTGCAATTACAGCAACATTAGCATTAGAAGGTAATGCTTCTGTAAAAGATTATGCAGATATTGATGGTGCTCCAGAAGAACGAGCACGTGGTATTACAATTAATACTGCACACGTTGAATATGAGACTGAAACCCGTCACTACGCTCACGTAGATTGTCCAGGTCACGCGGATTACGTGAAAAATATGATTACTGGTGCAGCTCAAATGGATGGAGCTATTTTAGTTGTTTCAGCTGCTGATGGTCCAATGCCACAAACACGTGAACACATTTTATTATCAAAACAAGTTGGTGTTCCAAATATTGTAGTTTTCTTAAATAAAGAAGATCAAGTTGATGATGCTGAATTATTAGAATTAGTAGAATTAGAAGTTCGTGAATTACTTTCTGCTTATGATTTCCCAGGTGATGATATTCCAATCTGTCCTGGTTCAGCATTACAAGCAATTGAAGCAATTCAATCAAATCCAGATATTCGTCGTGGTGATAACCCATGGGTTGACAAAATTTACGCATTAATGGATGCAGTAGATGAATACATTCCAACACCAGAACGTGATACAGAAAAAACATTCTTAATGGCCATTGAAGACGTTTTCTCAATTACAGGTCGTGGTACTGTTGCAACTGGTCGTATTGAACGTGGTGTTGTGAAAGTTGGTGAAAGTGTTGAAATTGTTGGTATTGCTGAAACACAAACTACAACAATTACTGGAATCGAAATGTTCCAAAAAACATTAGATGAAGGATTTGCAGGTGATAACGTTGGTATTTTATTACGTGGTGTTACACGTGAAGATATCGAACGTGGTATGGTATTAGCACAACCTGGTACAATTACTCCACATACAAACTTTGAATCAGAAGTTTATGTTTTAACAAAAGATGAAGGTGGTCGTCATACACCATTCTTCACAGGTTATCGTCCACAATTCTATGTACGAACAACAGATGTAACTGGTGCAATTACACAATTTACAGCAGATGATGGATCTATTGTTGAAATGGTAATGCCTGGTGATCGTATTAAAATGACAGCAGAATTAATTTATCCTGTAGCAATTGAAGAAGGTATGCGATTCGCAATTCGTGAAGGTGGCCGTACTATTGGTGCAGGTGTAGTTTCTAAAATTGTTAAATAATTAAAAATTTTTATGGAAATAAAAACGAATGCAAAAATTCGTGTAAGATTAGAATCTTTTGATCATGAACTATTAGTTTCTTCATGTCAAAAGATCGTTAACATTTTACAAAATACTCCTTTAAATTCTATTGGAGTAGTTACATTACCAACCAAGAAACGCATTTATTGTGTTTTACGTTCACCCCATGTTGATAAAGATTCACGAGAACATTTTGAAATTCGAGTTCATAAACGAATTTTAGAAATTTATTATGATCCAGAAGTGCCAATCTTTGATTTATTATCAAAAGCAGATTTACCTTCTGGAGTCTTCTATCGACTTTGTTTATCTTAAAATTTAGATTCAATTGCTAGTAATATTTAATACTAGCAATTGAATCTAAATTTTTTTTAATTTTAGCCCAAGTTCGAACGATTTTGGGTTATTTAAACATCTGCAAAGCACTAATAAATTGACTTTTTGCCTTAAATTAATATAAAATATAAAATAAAATTGATATGCTCAGAAAATTTTTTCGAAAACTTGAACGATTTGAGTACTACAATTCTGGCCCTTTCTGGAGTATTGCAGTAGGCTCGTATTTTATGTTCAATCTTTTCACTGGTCAGTTCGAGTTCCTTTCTTCGCCACCACCACCAATAAACTCTCAGTGTGTTGGTGTGCTTTGTCGTGGTGGCGATTTTCTTTCTAACCCATTGCCGACGGGGCATCATGAGAGACCTCCGGTTGGCGACCGTGGACCCGATCGAGAGTTTCCTGCAACTCAACATTACGGCAGTCCGGGTCAAAGTGGAAACAGTGGAGGTTCTAGCAATTCTGACTCTTGGGAGCAAGAACAAGCTCCAGAAAAATCTAACTATAAACCTGACCCGAATTACTGGAAACAGTTTCATCCTCAGTTAAAGACTGAAAAAGAAGAAGATGAAGAGAGTTGTTTAATTGATCAGAAGGGAGGTTATGATAATTTACTAATTGATCTTTCAGCTCAAAATCATCGTTACGAGATTAACAGTCGTTCAGCGAGAGCGGAGCTTGAAGTGATTGCGAAGGATCCAAAAGCTCGTAAGATGTTAACAAATGGACTTGATCGAATTAAAAATGGTAAACTAACAGCAATTCAACAGAAAGAATTGAAAGGTTTCAAACGTTTAAAAGAATATAAGTTTGGTCGCAGAGGAATTCGTGTTATCGTTGATCCAGGTAAAAAAGGTGCACCCGATACAATTGTAGGAATTGTAAGACGAGATCGAGCAACGCCGTTTATAAAATCACTAAGAGATAAATTTGAAACAACAAAATGAAACAAGGAATATTATGCAAATTAAAAAAATTGAATTTCTAGATGAGGTGGACGACGTAAATAATGACAATATTGATGTTGGAGTTGTATTTGAAGATAACCATTCTTATACAATTCTTGTCCGTACACCACAAAATTTACTTCAAGAAATGAAAGAAGAAAAAACGAACTTTGTAGAACCTGGTGCTCCGACAATCATTGTGAAGAAATTGACCTATGAAATCGTTGCAGAAGCAGTAGAAGCTTACTTAAAGCTTGACGATGATGGGTATTGGCTAAAATTATGTCAATTTGGTGATAATATAGATATATCTGTTTTCAATAAATTAGATTCACAGCAAAGGAAACTAGACAGTTTCATTTATGGTAAAAGATTCGACCATGCTTTTCAAAGATATTTAAACTTTTCTCTTGAAGATATAGCATTTTTTGAAACAATGTTATTTCTTACTATTTTAACTTTGATTGTGTATTATTTCTTAAAACCTGAATCCTTTGAGTTTTTTTCGAATTTTGTTAAGTAAAATGTTAAATATCTAAACAGTTTAGTTATAGTTATGTTTCTGCAAACTGTTTAGATATCTCTCTTGAACATGCCAATCCTGCATTTTTAACAAAAGAGTCTGCCTTCTATCGAATATATTAGGTGGAGTGCTTGGATCTTGATAATAAGCGTATCGACCTCTGCCTAGTTTATAATCCACCGCGTCTTTTTCTTCAGGAGTCCAGGATTTTTCTTGCTCTTTGTTAATACGTGTAAATTTCGAAGCTTCTTTTTTCTTGAGCATTGCGGATTCATAATTTTTTTTTTGTTTTTCCTGATAAGCAATGCGCTCCGGCCAATCAGGCAACTCTTTCTCTAACCTACGATGATATTCCAAATCAATTTTTTTGTGGTTCGAGGCAAAATAGCCGCCGCGACAAATCTGACTTGGCGGAACAAACTGAGAGTTTATTGGTGATATTGGAAAAGAAATGAACTGACTAGTGAAAAGATTGAAAATAAAATAAAGACCTACTACAATACTCCAGAAAGGACTAGAATTATAGTATTCAAATCGTTCAAGTTTTCGAAAAAATTTTCTTAGCATATCAATTTTATTTTATATTTTATATTAATTTAAGGCAAAAAGTCAATTTATTAGTGCTTTGCCGACGTTTAAATAGCCTAAAATCGTTCGAACTTGGTGTATCATAACAAAACCAGCCAAGTGAATATTAATATTGATAAATAAATAGGTAGATATAGATCAGGAATATTTTGAACTCTTTAATAGAAAATG